AGATATAGATGAATTTAATACGTAACTTTTACTTGTTAAATTTAAAATGTTTTGTTTATTAAAAATAATAAAGAAACTAAATAACTAAATAGTATTAAATTTTGTAATAAAAAATTATTTAATAAAATTCTTATTCTAGATTCGAACTAGAATCTTGATATTAGAAGTATCTTGCTCTACCATTGAGCTAATAAGAATCATATATAACAATATTAATTGTAAGATTGTGGAGGAATCGAACCTCAAACTTAAGATCTGCAATCAAAGTGTAAACCATCTACATCACAACCTTAATATTAATAATATTAATTATTATTAATATTAATTATATAAACAATATAGATCTTATTTTTATAAAATCTGGCGCACTTATTCCTCCTGGCGCAGGAGATGGCAGGCAGGCAGAGCTCTAGTTTTTTTCTGAGTATGCAATATCTGTAAGACTATTTTCTAAAACACTTACAGCAGGTAATATTACTAGGAAGTATGCGAAATAAGCTACTGCGTATACTTGTCCTAATATAATAAATGGATCTTCAACGTGTACAGATCCTAAACGAGCTAATGTAACGAAAACTACACCAAAGAAGTAGAAAGCTAACTTGCTTAAAGGTCTGAATTGGAAACCTCTTGATCTACCTAAATCTGTTAAAGGTAAGGCAAGTAATATAGCTAAAGCTCCAAACATTGTGATAACACCTAATAATTTATTAGGTATAGATCTTAATATAGCATAGAAAGGTAAAAGGTATCATTCTGGCACAATTGCAGGAGGTGTTTGCATAGGGTTAGCCATTATGTAATTTTCACTATCTCCTAAAGCATTAGGCATGAAGAAAACAAAGAATCCTAAAACAAAAAAGAAAATAAATATAGTTATTAAATCTTTGAATAAGAAATAAGGAGCAAACGGCACTCTATCGTAAGTACCAGATATTCCTAAGGGATTACCTGATCCAGCTGTATCGTGTAATGCTATTAAATGCATTAGAACTAAAGCAGCTAATATAAATGGTAATAAGAAATGTAATGCAAAGAATCTATTTAAAGTTGCATTATTAACAGAGAAACCTCCTCAAATGACAATGTAGTTTTATATAATTTTTAATATATATATTATATATTTTTTCAAATATAATTAGACTATGTCTTAAATTTTATTTAATATTATAAAATTTTGGGGTTATCGTGTCGAGCTTATTGTAGGCTTAACTCACTCATTAGTCGTTGGACGTTTTTAATTCTATATTAAGCCGAATTAAATTCCGCTACAAGTAATTTAATAACTCGGAGGTATATTGTTAATTAAATGTGCTTGTAATTTTCCCCATTTGCCTCTAAAAAATAAATTATATTTCTAAGGAGCCCATTTTACAGTTTTGGGTAATTTAGTTTATTATAACGCGTTGAATTTTGTAAATTATTCAATCATTTTAAATATTGAATATATTTTAATCCTATTAAAGGATGTAAACCTTCAAAAGAAAAAAAGTTTATAACAGTTTGTATATCAGCTTTAGAACTAACACCAAATTGATTATAGTTATTTGTAGTATCTATTTTTCTTTTAGTATTAAATACTAACTTAAAAGCTTCAAATAAATTTGTATGTATTCTTTGTTTTAATTGAAAGCAACCATCATTATTACTTTTAATAAAAAAAGAACCTTCTGAACATGTAAATCCTACAATTCAGTTTTTAAAAAAATGTAATAACGTATAATCGTAAGGACTACTAGGTAATTGAAATACATTTTCAATTTTATCTTCTGATGGTATTTCATCAAATAATTTAATATCATTTTTAAGAATATGCATAGCTAAATTAAATTGATTTACTCTAGTTTCAGTTAAGAAAAAGATGTTATTATATATTAATAAAGGAAATAAAATTTCTTGTAATTCAGTTCTATTTATTACTAATCTACAACTTGGACTTTTTAGATCCTTATAAACATTTATATTTCCTAATTTTAAAGTAGAGTTAATATACTCTAAAGTAGAGATATCTTCTAATTGCAAAGAAATTACTAATTTCATTGTTATAAATCCTTTAGTTGTTTTAGTTATTTGAATATAACCATCTCCATCTATTAACCCTACTAAAAATCCTAAAAAAGAACTAGGAGTTGATAAATAATATTTTTTATCTAAGGTTTTATTGAATACCTTTAACGCGTTTTTATGAACAGTACCAATTGTAGGTAAAACTGAACATAAAATAAAAAAACTAATACTTAAAACTGTAATATATTTTGTTGACTCAACTATATCTTGACCTATTCAAGGTATAGCACTTATAAGGTTAGTAATACAAAAATTACTTTAAGGTAGCTAAACGAAAAAAACTTATAAAAAAGCAAATCTAAAATTTATACTAGAAATTCACATTAAAAGAAGAATAAGCTTTTATTCTTTGTATAGATTGAGCTACAACTAAACCTTCTTTATTTTTAACTGGTTTACCGTCATTTAATCTTTTTGTTATAGTATCATTACTAACATGTAAAGACTTAGCGCAAGATGTACCGCTTGTAAAATAACTAACAGTACCGTTTAAAAAATATACTTTTATAACATATGTGGATCTTATATATTTATTTTCAGAAATAACCATAGCTCTTCCTTCTGAATCTATACTAATTAATGGATCGGATTTAATTAATAAATCTAGAGCTTCGCGCCCAAATTGAGTTTTAGTATCCAAAATTTTAGGGCTAGGGTTAGTAGATAATCTATTATCGTTCATAGTATTGCTTAATTTTATCATTAATTCTTTTCCATTATCTGTTAAGTGTTTACCTTGAAAAATTAACATAGCTAATGCTTTAAAGTCTAAAAAATCTTTATACTTTTTAGTTCTAAACTCTAAACTCTCTAAATAAGGAATAAGAATATTGTAAACAAAATCAATTTGAGTAATATCTAATAAAGACACAGCTCTATGGCCATTATTACTTTTTTTATCGAGAATGTTAATCAACTTAGTTGTACTACCTAACAGATAAGAGTGTTCATCCAATAAATTTAAAATAAATTCACGTATTTTCAATAAAAAGTTTTTATTAATTGTAGTAGTAACAAGAGAAAAATGAACAGACATATCATGTTTACTTAAATAAAAGGTTCCGTCTCCTTCTAAAAATCCTACGAGATAATTACCAGTAATATTTATAATATGATCTTTAGGTAAATCAAATACTACTCTTTTAGAATTCATACCTTCTTTTATTCTTATTATATTTGAATATAATTCATGTACAACTAATTCACTAGACTTACGATTTTTAAATATAAAAAATGCTTTTTTAAAATCCAAATAGTCTAAATGTTTGGTAGTATTTAATGTAAATTTATCAAATATAGGTATTATTACTCTTTCAATCTCATTTAATTGTGAAACAGTAAATACTATAACATCTCTCTCTGAGTTTAATCTACCACATTTCAATATGTTTTTAATATATTCTAAAACTTCACGATCATCCTTATGTAAAGTAATTCTAAAAACAAATTCAAAACCTGATACTTCTTCTTTTTCATTTTTTCTAGTTCTAATTAAAAAATTAGATTCTGCTTCGCAAAGGCCTACAAATCATTCAATAAATTTAATATCTAAAGAAGATTTAGGTAATTCTCTATGGACATCGTTTAATTCAGAGTTCACGGCGGTTTCACCATCACAATTTGAATTTATATTTTTGATATTATCACTCTTGCTAAAATTAACAGTATATAATAAAAAAGAATATATAACTCTTATGGAAAACACTACTGAATAAAATAAGTCAAAATAAAATTTTGAGCTTATTTCAAACGATGATATTAAAAAAGTAATACATTAAACCTTTGTATTTAATTGCAGCTTAGTGCAAGCTAAAATTAACTGCACTAAAATAATTGTCTTAAAGGTGGAGATGCGACCCTCCAGGCGTTAAATTTCTTTAACGGATTGGACTATATCTTCATTTAATTTTAGAATATATTAAAAATAAATGTACCATGTATAGTCTCTGAAGATTCCTTATTTAAGGCTTCCCTGCTGATTGTCTTTTGTGTTATAAGATTTTCCAGCAATTTATGGTATTTTATAACAGCTATTACTCCGCATGTTTAACTGTTGCACCTCATAATGACATTTGACCATATGGTAAAACATACAAATTTATTTATTAATGTAATTATACATAATAAACTAGAATAGCTTTAAATTCGACTATCCTATTAATTAATAAATATTAATTAAAAAGTCCGACTGTGCATTAAGCAGCATTTCAGCCACCCATTAGTGACCCAGTCTGTCGCGATCATTTATATAACCGACGATCTTGAAGTTTAAATCTTTTTTGATCGTTTTCACTAATATCGCCAAATAATCTTAAAAGACTATTCTATATCCCCGTCGGGATATACCGCTTTAATATTTCTTTTTCTATAAAAATTGCAGAATATTGTTACTTGCGGGACTATAATTTAATAAAGTAAAGTATAATAATAATAATAATTATTTTGGCGAATCTTTTACTATTCATTGTCTTTTAACTAAACCTTTTTCTGTGCTTAAGGCTCTTCTAATAGTTTTTTCACCACAATTTATAGATTCAGCCGCTTTTAATATAGTAGGGTATTGACCATAAACAGTACCATCTAGATTATATAAAGTTACGGGTCTTGTGTGTGTAATATAATTATCCCTCGTGTCTATTGGTCTAGGTGGTCTATTTAGAGCTTTTTCTCTCATTTTTTCTATTGTTTCAGGTGAAAGGGGTTTACCTCTGTTTAAACTACCTATTTTTTCTCGTCTTTCATCACTATAAATATCTTTCATTTTTTGACGATCAACTTCAGTATGTTTATATCCAAAACTAGAACCAGCTTCTGTTAATATATTGTAATTAGGTAGTAGTAATTTTAAATATCTATCTTCTAAATCTAGTAATTCTTTATTATTTTCTTTAGTAACTATATTAGGATATAATTCTAAGACAATAAAAGCAAAGTTTTCTAATGCGTATTTTTTTACAGCTAGTTTAACTATCTTACTTCCATGAAAATAAATTAAATGATTACTAAATCTAGCAAAAAATCTACCAGTAGAAGCAGAACCTATATAATAATCTTTAGTTGTTTTATTAACTATCATATAAATACCACTTAAACCTCTAGTTTTATTTGAAATTTCTTTTTTAATATCTTCTGATCCTAAGTTTTCAAATATATAAACGGGATTTAGATCTAGTTCTTCAATAATTGTACTTAATCTATCTGAACTTTTATCTACATTAGAAGTTGTAGAGTATGTTCTTTTATTTAAATATATTAATTTATTATTATAATACTTTATTTCTGTATTAAATCATTTTGGGCTATGTGGATAACCCAGGAAACCTGTACCTATCATAAGTATAAGTATTATTACACCGATAGATCATGCTAATGTTCTTGGAGATTTGTAAGACCCATAGTACATACCTCTTCCTATGTGTAAATAAACTAAGAAAAAGAAAGCTGAAGCAGTATTACTGTGTAAATAACGAACTAATCATCCATTATTAACATCTCTCATAATATGTTCTACAGAATTGAAAGCCTCTAAAATACTTGGACTGTAATGCATTGCTAAAGTAACACCTGTTATAATTTGTATACCTAAACATAGAGCTAATAATGAACCAAAATTTCATAAATAACTTATGTTACTTGGTTGTGAAGCGTCTATAAGGTATGCATTAACTAATTTTAAAAGACTATTATTTTTTAATGTTCTCATTTTTTTTTTTATGTGTGTATATAATTTTTAATTTTCTATAAGGACCGTAGGTAATATAATAAGGTTTTATTATGTATCATGTACTAAATTATTTTTTTTATTTTTTCCCACCTACCTCCCTCGATATAAAATATCTAACTTAACTATATGAACTTACACTAGTAATGTTTAGTTTACAACTCTTTTCAAAAGATAGATTAAGAATTATAGTATGTTTGATAGGCGAAGCCTACTAAACCTTAAATAATTTGGCGCCGAACTTCGTCGAGGAACTCTTAGTGTTCGTTTGGCGTGCTAGCGTTCGCGAAAAATGTTACACCTATTAAACTTAACGTTACAAGAATAAATGAATCTTTAGCAGTTAAACCTGAAGCCATAATAAATACAAATAATATAGAGTTTCCTTTGGCGAGCAAGCCTGCGGGGGGGGGGGGCGCGGAGCTCTTAAATAAGTTCTTGTTCTATCCGATGCTAAAACCTCACCTAAATTCTGCATCATTCCATCCCATCGACGAGATAGGTCATTAATACTATCTATAAGCCCACGAGGTAATCCATTTAGATCTTCCCTAGTTCTAATAATCTCCAATTCCATAAACTGCGCAAAACTCTGAGTAGCTTCATCTACTCTATCCTGCAGTAGACTAAATTCACTAGGAATTTCAACAAGCCATCTATCAACTCTATTATCTATATCCTGATGAATTATAGATATTCGCTCAAGTGGAGGCAGATTTTCAGGTATACCCCGTTCAAGTTAACATTCTGTAGTAAGGCGTCTTAAACGAGCACTTATCGCTATAACACCAAAATGTAATATAGCTAAAGCAGCAATAATAACCAACAATCCTGCCTGACTTCTACGAAGTCAGGAGAGAATCAATATCTGTAATCCTAAACATTAAATTAACAGACTCATCACTTGCAGCTCTAACTGCCACCGCTCCCATTGAAGCTCCTATATTTTGGGCATCCTCAGGTGAAATAGTAAGTTCTTGGCCTAATATTCTACCAAGGGATCCTAAATCATTCAATCTAAAAAGTCAATCTGAATATCTATTTAAACCTGATGCATATACACACTTTTGAGTAAATGTTAACGTATTATGATCTATTATATATAGACGAGCACTTGTACTAAAATGGCAAACAACACTGGCTTTTTTGAGCTTGCGCCCCCCGTAAGTTCAAGAGCGGAGTGCTAAAATTTGATTTCATCATTTTACCCGTAGACGGACTAAATACTTGATCTGGAGCTAAACCTGTACCAATTATTTTTACTGATAATAACATTATAATTTTTATATTTTTTTTACTTTCTCAATCTTAAATGTTTTATATAATTATTATAATACATTTCTTTTATTAGACAATTTAATATATTTTTAATATATTAAGTATCACGAATTTTTTTATAATAAATACTTTATAAAGTAAATATTTTTATATTATTAGTTTTATTTTTAACTAATGCTTGTTTGCTATCATTAACCAAACCATTACTACTTGAATATAAACTAATTAAACCACCTAATAACATAAGCATAATAATACCATGAAAACCTTCAGTTTTGTTATTAAATATTCCGGATAAAACACTAATAAAAACAATGAAACCTATTAATATATATAAAGCATAATTAGTAACAACACCTGTACTTAAACTAGAGAAATTTTTACTAATCTTGATTAAACCTTTTTCTAATCCGTAGGGACCTAATAACTCGATACTTCCTCTGTCTATAACTTTAACAGTTTGTCCACCTAAAGATAAAACACCATTAACTATGTATTTATTGTAAAATAATTCAACTAAGAAACGTTGATTGAAGAAACCAAATAGTGTATGACCAAATCTAGTTAACTTAAAGTTATGTACTCAATCAGGAAGTCATTCACTTATAACTATAGCGAATATACTAAATGAAACAGTAAAATAGAAAGGCAATAGTTTTCAGAAAGTAGATAAACCAAATTCCGCGTCTATGCTACTTTCATGATCAGGGTGGATAAATATAGAATTATCGGCAAAGAACCCTGAACCTAATCCTACGAAAATATCTTTAGTTATGTAACCGAAAAAGATTGAAAATAGAGCTAATATAATTAAAGGTAGACTCATGAAAACATCACTCTCGTGTGCGTGCATGTAAGAGTTTTTAGGTCCTAATGCCGGAGTTAAGAATGTTAAATAAAGAACTTTAACTGAATATAAAGTAGTAAATATTGCACCTATTACAGCTATAATATAAACTGTTATACTACTAAAACAATATTGTCCAAAAGCAGCTTCTAATATGAAATCTTTACTATAGAAACCTGTCATAAATGGGAAGGCTACTAGACTTAAACTAGCAATTAAAATAACAGAATAACTTAAGGGTAAGAAAGATATTAATCCTCCATATTTTCTGAAATCCTGGTTATCTCCCATTGCATGAATAACAGCACCAGCTCCTAAGAATAATAATCCTTTATAAAAAGCGTGATTTACTAAATGGAATAGTGCCACATTATATGAAGATAAACCTACAGCTATAACCATCATTCCTAATTGAGACATTGTAGAGTAGGCAATAACTTTTTTAATATCTTGTTGAAAGAATCCTACAAGTGAGCTAAAAACAGTTGTTATAGCCCCTAATCATAAACATAATAACAGTATAGTTGAACTATATTCAATTAATGGTGATGAACGCATTAATAAATATACACCAGCTGTAACCATTGTAGCTGCGTGGATTAAAGCAGAAACAGGAGTAGGACCCTCCATAGCCATAGGTAATCAAACGTGAAGACCTACTTGAGAACTTTTAGCCATAGCACCTACTAATAAACATATACCTATAATTATAACAATATTTTCATTAATGTAAGGAGCTAATGAAAATACTGTACTATAATCTAAGTTACCTAAAGATCATAATATAGTAAACATTCCTACAGTTAAAATATAATCACCAACTCTATTTGTTATGAAAGCAGCTAAAGAACTTTGATTTGCAGCTATTCTAGTAAATCAGAAACTAATTAAAAGATAAGAACAAACTCCAACTCCTTCTCACCCTACAAACATTAATAAATAATTATTTGCTGTTACAAGTATTACCATCATAAATGTGAATAAACTTAAGTAACTAAAAAATCTTTGATTATGAGGATCTCCATTCATATAACCTATAGAATAAAGATGAACTAAAGAACTAATAATTAAAACAGGTATTAACATAGATCAATCCTAGTTAACAAAAAATTAAAGTCTCTCAAATATTTGAGTATTGACTTTAGGAGTAAATTAATACTCAGGAGTTTATTACCCATATGGTAAGGCTATCCACCGTGCGTAGTGTTTGTTATGATAAATACATCCTCCCTATGATATCGCACTCATTCTAGGATCCGACTGTACATTTGGACAGACATTTCAGCCTAACCCTGGTGAACCAGTCTGTAGCGACATTTATAACTGCCGACGGTCTTAGGGAGTATGCCCTTTAACCGTTTTCACCTTTTTTATGTGAGTATAGAATTGTTTGATTATAATCTTGCTCAATTCTTATTTATATATTTATGACTAGCCCTGTTAAATAAATTAGAACCCGTTACGGTCGTAATTTTATTAGGCGTAGTACCTAAATATGTACCTTATTTAAATACTGATTTTAAGCGCACTTATTCCTCCTGCCACATGAGATGCCAGGCAGGCAGAGCTCTTATGAGCTTGCGCCACAAATCAGCTTATAAAGGTTATCTATTAATAATTTTTTTTATATATATGTAGTATGTGTTAAATAATAATCCCGCCTCCTCACCCTATAATACCAGTATACTAATATTATTTTACAGTAAATATTTCTAAACTATTTAATAGCCCCTCATTTTATGATAAAACCCGAACTCTTCTTACTTTGTATGTTTTAACATCTACAAAGACTTCTAAATTTGTGGCCGAAGCCTCAATGTCTAAATATTTACTTAAAGTGTCGGGATATATATTTATAATTGAAGCAGCTTCGCTTAAAGAATTAGCCATATATTGATCACCTCTTTCACAAATAATTTCATACACACAACTATTTAATTTAGGTAATATTTTTTTAGTACTACTATCTATTACTCTACCATCAAAAAGTCTTTCAACTGTAGGAGAAGATTTTAAAAGTAAATCCATTTCTTCACTAGTTAAATTTTGAACTTTTTCTTTATTAGTTGATAATCTAAAATTATTCATAGTATTTGTTAATTTTAATATTAAAGATCTTATATCTTCTTTTCTATGTCCACCGATATAAATGATTTTAGATATTAATTTAAAATCTTTAAAATCTTTACCTTTTTTTGTTAAAAACTCTGTTTCATTAAAAAATGGTATGAAATAATTATTTAAAATACTAATATTATTAATAATAATAGATGTACTACTTTTACTGTTATTTTTAGATTTATTCATATTTACAGATATAATAGAAGAATTTTTTAATTTAAATAAAGAATATTTATCAAATCCTAAAGAACTATCTAAAAATTGCTTAATTTCAACTAATACAGGAAATTGTACTCCTGAAACTTCAATAGCAAAAGTAGGAGTTAAAGTATCTCTTCTGATAAAAAAAGAACCGTCTCCTTCAATAAATCCTAATAATCAAGATCTCGTAATAAGAACGGGTGAATTCTTAGGTCTATCAAAATCAACACGATTAGTATTCATTTTATTTTTTAAATTTAATATTTTTTCTTTTTCGAGTGTAGCGCCACAAGCGTCTGAATTTTCTTCTCTATTTCAATAAAGATAAAAAGCTTCTTTAAAATCTAAAAAATCTAAATGTTTTGTGGTATTTAAATTATATTTATCAAATATAGAGATTAATAAAGCAATTCCTTCTTTATTTGTAACATTAAATATACATTCGTCTTTATAGTAACGAACTCCTCCTACTCCTAACTTATCTTTAATATAAATTAAAACTTCACTATCATCTTTATGTAAAGTTATTTTAAACATAAATGAAAATCTAGAAATATCAAGTTTAGTATTTTTTAGGGGATTAATAATAAAATTCCCTTCTGCATCGGTAAATCCTACAAATCATTGTAAGAAAGTGGGGTGCTTCGCAACAAAAGGCAATTTTATGCTAGATTGAAGGTTTTCCGCGCCTCCGGCGACTAAATTGCTATTTTTTAAAGTTGAATACTGTCTACGGGGGCTACATAAACCGATATTTAGTTTATTATTAACACTGGGGTATATTTTCAGTTCAGATATATTAGATTTATAGCATTTAGATAAAATATGACTTATAAAACCAGTAATTGAACTAAAAGGTGAATACATAAACATCTGTAAATAAAAATTAAAAATAGACATCTCACACAGTTGGATTAAAACCAACACAGCGTTTGTACCTTCTAAAAGGCCCATATCTTTCACTGTTAAACTATCAAATTGAAATCCTCATATTATATTAAATCATTCACTGTCTATTCATCTAAATAAATTAATTGATAAAGTAATATGATTTAGACCTACTTCAAAAAAAGCTGTAATAGCTAAAAGAGTAGTAACTATTATACTTGAACAAGTTATAAATTGTGCACCGCTAACTCCAACTTTTCTACCAAAAAAGCCAGAAACTATAGACCCTAATAAAGGTAAAATTATTATTGTTAAATACATATTATTTATATTCTATTGCAATGCTCCCTCTTAATCTATAAAAGGCAACCAGAATACCTAAACCAATTGCTGATTCAGCACCTGCTACAATTATTATATATATTGCATATGTTTGACCTATGATATCGTCAATATTTAGCGAACTTACCAATATTAGGAATGTTATAGACACTAACATTATCTCAATTGAGATAAGCATTAATATAATATTTTTTCTATTTAAAACAAATCCTAAAATTCCTATTAAAAAAAGTATCAAGGTTATATTCATAATAAATATATATATAAATAAATTATTTGGTGCGCTACTTCTCCTCCTGACTTCGTAGAAGTAGGGCAGGCCCTTTGTTTTTACTTTTTAGTAAAAAGGGAGGGAGCCCGCCGTAGGGGGCGCGCCCCCCCAAAGGGTAGTTAGCCAAAGGGCTATCCTAGTTTTCTTAATTCTTAAGCGTGCCTAAGAAAGATGTGTACAAGACTCGAACTCATAATCTCGGCAACCGTACTACCATGCTTAACCAATTAAGCTAACACACCTTTACATATAAATATATTTATATGTAAATTATTATTAATTTATTGTTCTTCTAATCATGTTAAGAATTTTTCTAAAGAAACAGATTCTATAACAATAGGCATTGAGCTATGAAGTATACCACATATTTCACTACATTGCGAATTATCTCTATAATTTTTAATGTAATCGATATAATTTAGACTTCGAGTGTATATTTATGGCTATATCGTCGAAACATCTACTTAAAATTAAAGTAATATCCTTTGTAAGGTTTACCATCTTTTAAACGTAAATATAAAGTCTTTCTATCTAATTTAACATTTATAGAATCAAAATATTTAATAGTGTCTGTTATACTATTAAATACATTATTATAATTATCACCTTTTACTAGTACTGATTTATTTTTTTTATTTTCTATAACCAGATCTATATCTTTAGATTGTTTATATTCATCAATAATAAACCCAACTTCTTCAAAATCACTAGGTAAAGTTTTATCTGAGTATTTACACAAAAATTTCTGAAATTCTTTTTCAGTTTTTATATATTTAGATAATGTATCTCTTTTTATAGTTAATCCTATACTTTTTAAGTATTCAATACAAGAAGTTAGTGAATCAAAATTTAAAGTTTGGCCTCAAGAATTTTCGGCTACGTTTATATTTCCTTCTTTAATTTCTAATATTACAGAAATACTTCTACGTGTACCTAATGTATATATTTTTTTTCTTTCTTCTTGCATTATTTCTAATAACTTTTCTGTAGAGATGTTACTTAAATCTGCACTATAAGACGTCACCGGAAAACTTAAGAATAAAAATTTATTAAGATACGGTATTTTAGAATCTAAATATTTTGCAACTGTTTCAGGGTGTATTTTTAAGACTCTTTTTAATTCAATTTTTGAATTTGCTTGGTAATAAAGAATTTTACAAGTTAAATCATAAATAAATATACTTTCACCTTTAGAAGATCCAGCATTAACCACTCTTAACGTATTAAGATTAAACTCTTTATTTAATAAATGATATTGCTCTAAAATTAAAGCATCTCTAGAACTAAATTTATTACTATCTAATTTAAATATTATTAATTTAAACGCGCTTAATCCTTCTTGGTTTAAAAGAGGTAAGAATTTCCCTCCTACAAGTGAATCATCATGTTTAAAATAATAATCCATTCTACGTCTTAATAAATTAGAAGAACCTACATATTTATTACCTGTGTTTATATGTATAAACATATATACACCAAAGAATCCTTTATACTTAGATTTTCCTGTTAATTCAGATAATAAATTATTAGCTTGAGGTGTAGTTATAGGTAAATCAAATTCTACACCCTTGACTTTTAATAATTCTTCTAATTTAGAATCAGTTACAGATATATTTTGATTTAACAATACTTTATTAATTACTGAAGAAGTTGTGGGTTCACCACTATTAATATGATCTAAGGCTAAAGATTCAGGATTATATTTATTAGCTCCCTTTGGCGCAATACTTGTACTAAAATATCTAGTAGAAGAGGCTATTAATCCTAAACCAGTACGCTTATTTAGTAAAAGATGATTATTAAAAATATTTATATTAGCCATATTATGCAATAAAAATACTACAATCATTAAAACTAAAGCTTCTATAAAATATTAATATTATAAATTATAATATTAAGTTTTACATTAATAAGTTTAGCAAACTATTATAGAGGTTTTCTCCCTAAACATATACTATTATAATATACATCTAATAAACAGAATATATTAATTTATATATCCCTGTACCTTTTCAGGTAGGGTCTGACTATATCTTAAGCATTATAATTACAATTATAACACTAACCACCGTTTAGTCGATGAACTGCACATCCTTGCTTATATAAGTAGTTGATGCTTGGCTGCGGATAACCTATTGAATTATAAATCTTGATTTTACCATACCACGAGTCATTACCTGTGCCATAAGTTATGTTACCATACTTATTTGGTTAAGATTTCTTTAAGGTGTTCCCGCAATTTGATGGTTTATAACCGGAGGTTCACTACAGTCACGGCCATAATTAAAGACCGTAGAATACACCTTCTCTATTAACAAAAACAGAAACTTGATTTAATCTACCAGGATCGTAAATTACAAATTCACCATATAATAACTTTCATGGTTAATATAAGAAAATGTTATTAATAAATATATTTAAGGGTTTATTTTACTACGAAGTACGAAGCACATATTTAAGAGCTCCGCGCTTGACGTGAGGGTAGTTTAAAAATGAAGACGCGCCCCCTACGGCTGGCTCATCTTTTTATTGGGCGCAAGCTACTCAGCTTAGTCCTTTATAGATTACAAGGTAAAACTTAAGTTAATTACCTCCTTTACCTGTAATTGTTCCTGTAAAGTCAGACTCATAATAAAATTCGTATTTACCTTTATAGAGTTTAGTAGGATTCATATATTTCTTCACAAACCCTGTATCTGAAACAGATTTTCGACCTAAATACTTTGACATGTCTGATACAGTATCGAATTGTAAAGCAGTATTATTTAATACATCTACTAAAATTATAGACTTAGATAGATTAGATTTTTTACGTAAAGTAGGTCTAGCACCAACTCTTCCTTTTAAGTCTGCTTTCCATTCAGGATTCATAACAAAATACACAGGTTCCTTATCCGGTCCCACTAAGACTAAACGTTCCAGGTTAATATATCTACTTATATATTTGCTATCTGATTTACCATCTAAGCTTTGAGCTGCTTTACTAGGGTTATCGTAAACCCCAAAAATAGTCTTTTTATCTAGTAATAAAGCGAAAAGTTTACCTTGCTCTAGTTCATATAAATCAATACCAGTAATCGGCATAAGATCTTCAGTGTTAGAGTAAATAGGTGAATTTTCAGATAAAGGTTTTGAAGGGTCTATTAAAAACACATCTCTTTCTAAAACCGGGCTATAGACTAAATGATTCTTAAGGTTTATATAACGTTCAAAAGTTGTTTTAGGTATTCCTAATGCAAGAGCTGCACTATTTTTTGAAGAATACTCCATGGTAAATCCTGAACCTTCATCTCCCTTTACTAATACGGATTTAGAACTATCTGCCGATTTAATATACCCTCCACTTTCTCAACTACTAAAAGGAAAGGTTACTGTATAACTGCTATTTAGTTTAGGTCTAAAGTAAGTTAATAAAGCTTGTTCGCAAACTCGTGCTTCAAATTGTGTAAAGGCTCGCAATATAAATAAGGATTCCAAGTCTAATTCATATGTAGGATTATTTGTAATAAAGTTGTTTATGTGATTAGTTGTAAGAATAACAGGTTTTCAAATAAAATTAGATCAACCTAATTCTCGAACAGTTAGATAAAAAGCATTATCGCCCCCTCTATCAGGTCTCATACTGTTAATCTTATGACTTTTAAATCTGGTGTATAGACAAATAGCTGAACCTATGTAAAATATACCTAGATTTAAATTTAGAAAAAGATAACAACCGGAATTACCTTGATATAAACTAGGGTGCCCTTTCTTATCTTTACTGTCCATCGCATAATCTACAAAATCTCCAGGCATATATCCTTTATCTGCTAAGTCCTTTAAATTCAATAAGTGTAGACAATAAATTTTTAGATATTGTTTTACTGGACTAGAGTCAGAAAGACTATTATACATATTAATTAACACTTGTGACGCCTCTTGTACATTTTTAGTAACATGTTTATTTTGTTCTAATAAAGCCGGGAAAGTACGTTTAATATCGTCCAAGTCACTACAACTACTATCTTCCTGAGTTTGGTTTTCATTTCTATTGGATCTTAATGTACTATAGTTTCGCCCAAATGAAGGCTTAATGCTATAGCGTTGAACCCTTATCCCTTCAAAGGATATCAAATTAAGATCTTGCGCCCCGTGATGTTTATTTAACCCTATGCGACGAAGCCACCCAAAAAGTGTGTATAAAAATAAATATTTATAATCTATAATTTTCACTTCACTGTGTTCATAATAAATAGTACTAGCGATAAAAAAAATACCAACTATATATACTAATAGTAAAAAAAATAATAACATTCTTTTAATTAAAAAAAAAGTGTTTAAGTTGTCCTAAAATATTAAATTTAACTGTAAAAATATACACCATATATAAGAAATCTTATGGTTAAAGTAACAAAAAATTTGTTTTGCTTATTTCGTAGTAAAATAATATTGATAGGAAATAGAATAAAAGGAATTAAGTAATACCTGAACTAAAGTAATTAAAACAAAAATAATAAAAATAACAGCCTAGTATAATGCAGATAAATGGTTTATCTGGCCTTAGACAAATCACTTACTTAAGGGTTTATAATTTCTTTTAGGAACATAAACTCAAGTAAGCTACACTAATAATTATTACACTATCTTTAATTAATAAAATTTTAATCCAAATTTTACCTGTATTCTTTTATTTTCCACTTAAACCCAGTTTTTAAAGTTAATACTTAGGTAGGCTATTGTAAGCTATATTAAGCTTAATTTACTTATTTTTTAAATTAAGCGCCGGTTTCCCGGTAACTTAGAGTATACCTTACAGCTATAGGTTAATATGGACGTTAAATACAAACTATATAGCTGAAGAACCGTCTACTCGTTGCTCTTTTACAGTGTTATTAAATAATACTGACTTAGATCCGCGATTGTCCATTTACATTTCTGACATCTTTAATGATATTACTATACCCACAGTGATTAGCTGGGCCATTTATAAAGTTTCCTTTATAAACTTAGTTATTAAAGCTTTAGGAGTTCCCCGGAATTTGGCTCTTTTGCACTATAAATGAATAACCTACATTCATTTTTTTTTTATGCATCAGTTTTAATACCTAAAGATGGACAAGCAAAAGACGAACCACTCAAATTATTAAGTTTATAACTCCTACATTTAAGCTTTTGATAAAATATAACCTTTATAAGGTTTACCAGTATCTAAATGTTTAGCTAACTGGTTTCTATCGGCAAGAATGCCAATACTTTTCAAATATTTTACTGTCATAGTGATACTAGGGAATTCAAGTGTTTGTTCTTGATCTTCCTTTCTGATCATAACAGTTTTACTAAATTTAGCGCTAGAACTTTTCTTTAATGCTTCTTTTTTTTTTATATCTATTAATTCCAACAGTTTTTGTAAACTTAGTTTTGTTTTTTCTACACCGTCTAAATAGTCAGTTGAAATTCTAAAAAAATCTAAGTAACTGTTCCCCGTTTTTATACAATTAGTGCAAGTAGCATAGTGTATCCCTAAAGCCCCTTTAATTTCGTTTAAAGAATAACCACAATAGTATAAAACTTTTCAATCTAAGCTATAAAGATATATAGCCTTACCTTGATCAACCCGAAAGTTAGCTATTCTTTGCGTATTAAGATTAAATTTCTCGCGCGCGCGTAATAAATAAAACTGTTCTAAAAATAAGTAAGAAAAATTAAAATTTAAATTATTTGAATCATGGAGTTCTAAGCCTAAGTTATCAGGTATAACAAAAACTTCTAAATTAAAGGCTTCGAAACCATCTTTATTAATTAAAGGTATTAATAATCCTGAATTTCTTTGATTAAAATGTTTAAAAGTAAAATATTGATCCAATCTTCTAGCTAGACTATTACTAGAACCTACATATTTAGCTCCAGACGCAATATGTGTAAAGATATAAACACCTGCTTTTATTCCTCTAGTATTAGGTTTACCTATTAGTCCTTCAAAAGCAGGAGAAGTTTGATCGTTTAAAGGTAAATCAAATCTAACTCCAGGTATAGCTTTAAGTCTAGCTAATTCAGCTTCTGTTATAGAAACTTTTTGATTTTTTAATAATTTATTTATAACATCTGCAGTGATATATTTAAAATCTTTGAAAGTCGTTTTATTTGGTGTTGTGCTATAGAATCTAACCCTACTACTTGACGGATTTACATTAAAGGGATTTTTCGTATTAGCAAATCTAAAGGATCTCCCTTTATCTGTGTTTATGAAACTAGGGAAAATATAAGCTAATATCGGGTAATATCAAGTAGAAATTATAATATTAAAATAAAAAAGAATATAAAGAGCAAAGAAGCAAACTTCTTGTGTCAAAAAGTTAATATTATATATTAATTTCGTACCACAAGCCTAAAAGTCTTATCTAAAAGTTTTATTAATTATTATTTAGCTTATACAGTGTAGGACAGTTTTGTGGAAACTTTAATCTTGGTTTACTTAGTTCTTCCAAGAACCGGCTTTCCCGGCGACTAGAGTACACCTTACAAAACCTAAATTTATAGGTATTGAAGAACCGTCTACTCGTTGCTCTTTTACAACAATATTGTTGATTTAGATCCGCGATTACCCATTTCAAATGCGAACTTAATGGCACTATCATCTTTAGCGATATTACCTTACCTTGGGTCATTAATCAAGCCAGTCAATAAGTTTCCTTATTGCTTTGGTTACTAAAGCTTTAGGGCTTCCCCGGAGTTTGGCTCTTTTACACTCTAAATAGATTATTATTTCTATTTATCATGTATAACGTCAGCAGCTGTTATAATAAATCTAATGTGTGTTAATTCAGGGATTATTACTCTATTATCCACTTCTAACATTCTTAAAGCTCCTTCTTCTAGATCTGATTCAGGGATTATGTAAGAATCAAATTCTATAAAGTCATCTCCTGAATCTAAGAAATCAGGGTATTGGTAGCTTCAGTATCATTGGTGACCTTCAGCTAAAATTGACATTGAAGGATCACTTACTTCATCCATTAAATATAATAATTTAAAAGAAGGGAAAGCTATTAATATTAATATTACAGCTGGTGTAATTGTTCATATTAATTCTATTAATGTACCATGGTTTAAATATTTATGTGATATAGGAGAAGCAGTGTTAACATAATTTCTTATTATAGATAATAAAACTCATCCTACAGAAAATAATATTATTACTAAATAATACATTATATTATCCGTCTATATTATTAGTACTATCTACATAGTCTAATTAAAATATAGTAACTTTAATTTTGAGTTACTATTATTATGAAAGGTTTAGATAAATCATTTTAAGTATAAATACACATGTATCCAAATAATTTAATCTCTAGAAGAATTAATATTAGATTTTATTTTTAAGATTTCTTTAAGACCTTCAGGTGTTAAATGAGCCTTATTGTTTTTTAATTCAACCGCTTTACATCAATCATTATAATCTTTAGATTTAGATCCTAAAATAGGATACGTTTTAAAAAAAGGAATTATAATTTCATTGATTAAAGATAATTTAGTTACAACCAAACTATAAGCTGAACCTACCTGTTCTAATCTACCACAATTAAAAAATTCAATTAATTTTTTCAATAAAAGCTGGTCTCTACTGTGCTGAGTTATTTGAAAACCTATAACTGTACTTACTTTGTTTTTAGTTGAATCTTTTAAAGTTTTTATTCAAAAACAACCCTCAGCGTCTGTAAATCATGCAACTCAATAAGGGTTTAATAAAGATGGCAGATCATTAGGTATTATATCTCTTCCCTTAATATCAGGGAAGGCTTCTTTTAAAGTTTCCGGTGAACCTAAATTCATAGAAGCTCTTAAAGCTACAATTTTATTAAATCCTTCTATTGTTAAATGTTCTTTGGTTTTTATTAGTCCTAATGCTTCCTTAAATAATTTATAGTCTACAAGTTTTTTTGTTATTAGAGGATAGTTATCAAAATGGTCTAGTAGAATATCTAATTCTTCTAAAGAAAAAATTCTATATTGTACTATATTAGATTTTACTTTTAAATTACCTATTCCACCAAAAAAACTCTGAATATTTCTTAATAACTGTTCATCTTTTTTATGTAAAACTATAGAAAAACCAGGATTTACGTAATAACCTATTTTATACTTAGAATTTTTACCTATAGCTAGGTGAAACAAGCTTCACCGTCTGAGAACCCTGTAACATAATGTGTATTTAACCCATAATATTTATTTTTAGAAGGGCGGAGCACTCCATATATTTATCTAATATTATAAAATTATACAAATACTATATTTGAACAGTATAATATTAAATCAAGATCAATAGATTGTTAATCATATTGAGAGCTCCACGTTTTTATGCTATTAAGCTATTATTATAATCATAAATTATAATAACTTATAAAAAAAAAATAAGAGTTAAATTTTCTCTCAAAAACTGGTTTCCCAGCGACTAGAGTACACCTTACGATATTATATTTAACATCGAAGAACCGTCTACTCGTTGCTCTTTTACAAATACATAAATATATATTTGATTTAGATCCGCGATAACCTATTTTCAGAAAAATATTCTTCTATTTCTAATGATATTACTATACCCTCAGTGATTAGCTGGGCCACTTATAACCTTTCGATTATAGCTTAGTTATTAGAACTTTAAGGTGTCCCCGGAGTTTGGCTCTTATACACAAAAATTCATGTAATTCTATTAATCCTTCCATTTGTGGTGTAGCACTATCTTGGAAATAAATTCCTCAAGCAGAAGGTGCATCTAATTTAATAATTAAATTATTTAAAATTAAATTCATAACTTATGTTTAAATAAATTTTCTATATTGTATTATAATAAAATAGTAGTTATATTTTTCATATTATATAGAATTAAGTAATAACATTTAAAAGTTTTCTTTTAAGGTACCCTTAAAGTGAATTAAACACTTATAATAATATATTGTATATTATACTTTATCTTTAAGCTATAAGGGGTTTATTTAAAATATTATTTTAAATAAATTTTTTATGGTTTTACTAACTTCGTTAGCGAAGCTCTTATACAACATATAAAAGTAAGAAAGCCATCATTAAGGCACTTTATATTAATCTCTTTTAATCAAGATCATATATCTATTTTTATAGGGAGTATTAATACCTTTAGTATTTTGTAACTTTTCACGGCGCAGGATCGTTTTAATATCAGAACCCATAAATTCAGCTGCTTTACGTATAGATTCAAAACTAGTCGTTAACTTTGTTTCAATATCTACTACTTCAACCTCTATACCAGATACAGGAGATTTAGTTCTATTTGATGCCGCCGCAAGCCTGCGGGGGGGGGGAGGGTTGAGTAAATCTATTCATTTTTGTTCACATTTAATAAGATCCTCGGAGTTAGAATATTCCAATATAACTAAAGAAAAATTAACCATCCCATATTTAGAAAGTGCTCTAACTATGCTTAAATTAGTTCGAGAAGTAATATATCAATTTTGATAGTAATCACTTACTCTTAAATATAATGGATCACCACTACCGATATAGTACTTACCATTTAATTTGTTAACTCAACCATATACACCAATTTTCCCGTTATTTTCTTCACGGATTATTTGACGCTGATCTGAAGGATTTTCGTATATCTTTAATGAATAGTTAAAGATATTTTCTGAACTAGTACTAAAATTAAAACAATTACGAGGAGAATTATGATGAATAAAATTATTAATTTTTATCATTTATAGTTTTATAGTAAATTTTCTATATTGTAATTTAATTTATAAAGTTAAATTTTTCATATTATATAGAATTAAGTAATAACATGAGCTTGCGCCCTGCCGCAGGAGAAAAGAAAGTATACAAAGTACAAAAGCTGTACAATGTATATAAATCACACGTAGTATAGTAATTATACAACGTATAGTAATAAAAAGGCCATCATTAAAGCAAATACATTTTAAGATTAGTTACCTATATAGGTAACATCTTATTTGTTGTTAAATCAACAAATTACTGTGTTGATCAGACTATGTCTTCAAATTAATAATAATTATGATATTAATTTGTCAGGTTTAATATAATTAGTCGTTGAACGTTTAATACTAAATTTAGTACTATTCCGATGCAAATTTACCATGTGTTATATGGTGTTTCTTGCAATTGACCTGATTTAAACAGAACTATTTACTTAATCCTGTAGCTTCAGAAAAGGCAAAACCTAAAATTGCATAAGAGAATAATTGACCTCGCATTGAAGGATTTCGGGCTACACCTAATATTAGAGCCCCAAAAACTACTCCAATACCAACTCCTGCTCCTATTAAACCTGTTGTAGCTAAACCTGTACCAATTATTTTAGCTGATAATAACATTATAATTTTTATATTTTTTTTACTTTCTCAATCTTAAATGTTTTATATAATTATTATAATACATTTCTTTTATTAGACAATTTAATATATTTTTAATATATTAAGTATCACGAATTTTTTTATAATAAATACTTTATAAAGTAAATATTTTTATATTATTAGTTTTATTTTTAACTAATGCTTGTCTGCTATCTATTTTTAGTGCATTTTTTCCTAATTCATAAACAAAACCTATTGTAACTATTGTTGTGAATCCTAACATTATAATTAATCCATATAAATCATTAGTATATCCACTAACTCCAAAAGGGAATAATAATAATATTTCTAAATCTAAAAGAAGGAATATAAGAGCATATATAAAGAATTTTATAGTAAATTGACTTCTATTTTGACCTAAGAAACTATGAAATCCACATTCAAAGATAGAATATTTTTCTTGATAAGGATTGTGTGGTGCTAGTATTAAATTAATTACTATAAAAAGTAATGCTATAACGATTACAAATATAAAAAATATACTCATGCTGCTCATTTAATAATTAAATAAAATTTGTACCAATATGGTACTCATACTTAATCATTCTTTATTCACAAACATAAATAATAATATAACCATTGTTATTATAGATATTGTTATAGCGATAGGGCTAGAGATTGTAATGTTATTATGTTTAAAAGTAACAGATTTAATTATATCATTTTTTTTATTATAAATATTACCGTTAAAAGTTAAATTTTCTAATAAAGGATTTAATTTATACTCAGGTGAGTAGAAGAAAATCTCTTTTATTACATTTAAATAATATACACCACTTATTACACTAGTAAGTATAGCAACTAAAGATATAAATATATAACCGCTATCAATAGCAGCACCTAATACCATCTGTTTTGCAAAAAAACCTACAAGAGGAGGTATACCTGCAAAAGAGAATATAGTAATAACTAAACTTAAAGCTAATGTAGGATTTATATAAAAATAACCCCTTAATTGAGTAATTAATTGTATAGGTGAATTGTTTTTATCTAATAATTCTTTATATTCTTTATTGTCACTAACGTAATTATATAAAGAAAATCCTATCGCAACTAATATAATGAAAACATTTAAATTACTAATAGAATATTGCATTAAATAGAATATAAACGCTTGAGTTGATTCTACACTAGATATACTTAAAGCTAATAAGATAAAACCTACGTGAGAAATAGTACTATAAGCAAATAGTCTTTTTATTCTAAATTGAGTTAAACCTAGAATTGTCCCTATAATCAATGAGAATAAAGAACTAATTAATAGACCGTATGTTCAATTAAAATCTGTAAAATAATCTTTTGTATAATATACTATTTCTAATAATAATATAAATATTGAGATTTTAGCTACTATAGCTACAAAAGTTGTAACTATTGTAGGAATAGAATCATAAACGTCCATGGGGATTAAATTTATCGTCCAAATTAAATAAAAGAACAACTTTACGGCCGGGAGCCCGCCGTAGGGGGCGCGCCCAGGCCATGTATTTTTAACTATAGTAATATATAACCAACTTATTTTAAGTATCTCCCTTTATTCATTCCTATTCTTATTTTTCGTATTTGATCTAAACCTTCCTTAGTTAAATGAACTTTTGTTTGAATCATTTCCGCTAATTTAGCTCAATCCTCAAAATCTTGTGCTTTTATTCCCAGTATTGGATATTTAAGGAAAAAAGGTAAAATTTTATCATAGATATCTACAAAGGATTGACATCTAAATTCAACATACTCTTTATAAGAATAAGTATTACCACATTTAAAGAAATCTACTAAACTTTTTAATAGAATCTCATCTCTAATGTGTTGAGTTAATACAAAATTTAATATTACACGGCTACCAGCTTTATATAATTTAGATTCTCTAATACTAACTTTAAAACTACCGTCCCCTGATGTAAAACCTGCTACTCACTGAGGATGTATCTTAGATTTACTAGTTGGTAAGGGAGGTCTTAATACAGGAGTATTATTAGGGAAAGCTTCAACTAATAATGAACTTAACCCTTTATTAAGAGTAGCTCTAATATTTACTATTTTATGTAAACCTTCAATTGTTAAATGTTCCCTACGCTGCATCATACCTACTACTTCTTTAAATAAAATGTAGTCAGAGTATTTATTAGTTTTTAAAGGGTATTTATCAAAATGAGGTATTACTTTTGTTATTATTTGATCTAAAGAACCTATTACATAATCACAACAACCATTTCTTTCTTTACCTATTCTACCTACTCCACCGAAGTATATTTGAATTTGTTTTAATAGATCTAAATCTCTAGCATGAAGATTAATTATAAAATTAGTCTCTAATTGTCACCCTAATTTATTTTTAGGTGATTTACGAATTAAAACAAGAAAGCATCCTTCAGCATCTGCAAATCCTGATACAAATCAAGGTTCAAGAGGTTGAAATAGTTTGGTTGAATTGTTATTTAAGTTAGGCGCTCCGCTCTCAATAGAATAAAGTCGTCTTTGAATAATTTGATTAGAAGGGATTTTAATTTGATAATTTCTTTCGAAACCCATTAGAGTACATCTTAAAGGTAGTAATTTAAAACTACCTCAACAACCATTTACTCGTTGCTCTTTTACAGTATTAAATACATTTAATACTGACTTAGATCCGCGATTGCCCACGTTCTTTTCAGAAGCCTTCAAGCTTGTTACCGTACCTGAGTAATTAGTTCAGCCACTTATATCCTTTCGAATATAGCTTGGTACTTGAAGTTCTAGGGTGTTTCCGGAATTTGGTTGTTTACCCCCAACAGTAGAAGATTTCCCAAGTCTTCTTTCAGGAGATCAAAAATGAAATGGAGCTGCACTTACTTTAAATAAGAACCCTATACTAAATATAAGTAAAGCAAAATTAATATAATAAGGTTTATATCAATAATCTGAACCATCGCTAATACTAGTTATAGCATATAAAGCATCTAGATTAGTAGTACCTGAGTTAGCGTATAATAAGCTTGTACCTAATAAAATAAAACATGAGCTTAATCCACCTAGTAAGAAATACATTAATCCACCTGTAGTAGATAATTCTGAATTTCTGTATATAGTACTTAATAAATATAAACCATAACTTTGTAATTCTATAGAAAGGAAAACAGAGATTAAGTCACTAGTAGAAATTAATAATACTGCCCCACTAATAATAAATAATAATATTAACGTAAACTGGATTGATCTTACAAATTATAAATAAACTTTTGTAGATTATAATTGTAATAAAAAAATTTAAAACAAACAACTATAATCTATCAGATATATAACTATCTATATGGAGGCGCTACTTCTCCTCCTCCTGACTTCGTAGAAGTAGGGCAGGCCCTTTGTTTTTACTTTTTAGTAAAAAGGGAGGGAGCCCGCCCTAGGGGGCGCGCCCCGCCCAAAGGGTAGTTAGCCAAAGGGCTCTTATGGCTAAAGATAAATTTATTATCTATTATACATTGCATCTTTAATTGTTTTTATTAATACAATACCTTCATAAGTTAAATGCATTTTATTTTCTATTAATAAAGATACCTCTCTAAATCTTTCAAAATCTAATAACTTTACACCTGAAAGATTATATTTTTTTAATAATGGAATTAATTTTTGATTTAAATCTGAGGATTTGGTTATAATTAATTCAGCTGCTTCTCGATTAGATGGTATTCTCACTACTCCACAGTCTAAAAATATAGCAAGTCTCTCTAGTAATTTTATATCTTTAAGATGTTGACTTAAGGAAAAAGATAAACTTACAGCATACCCAGCTTTTCTTTTCTCATTTGCATAAAGGAAAATAAAAAAAGAACCTTCTGCAGTTATAAATCCTGCAATTCAATTGGGATTAAAACTAAGAGGTACCTGAAATTCAGGTAAAACAGCGGGTTTGATATCAGTAAATTCCTCTTTTACTATAGTAGATAATCCTTTATTTAAATTAACTTTTAATGAAAAAACTTTTAATAAACCAGGTAGAGTATTATGTTCTCCTTTTTCCATAATAAGTACTATTTCTTTAAATAATATAAAATCTTTTAATTTTTGAGTAACTAAAGGAAATTTCTCAAAATGAGGTAAAATGTATTTTACTATGTCTTTAACAGACCCTACTGTATAATACGTTACCCCTCTTTTACTTGTATATATGTTACCTGTTTTAAAAAAATCTTTAATTTGCACTAAAAGATCTAAATCTTTTTGATCTAGCCCTATAGTAAACATAGGTACAATTTTTCAACCTATTCCTTCTTTTTTTTTAGTGATAGAAACAGCAAATGAACCATCCCCATCTATAAAACCAGTTACAAATCAAGGATTTAAGAGCTGCGCGCCAAAACCATCTTTATGTAGAAAAGATTTAATATTTTTTGGATCTTTTGGAGCGGAGCACGCCATTATTGTTGTTTTTGCCTTTGGTCTTCCCTCTGGGAGGGAGCCCGCCGTAGGGGGCGCGCCCCACCCAAAGGGAAGATTTGAATATAAACGTTTATTTAGAATTTGATAAGATATGGATCCAGATAAAGTAATTCTTTCGAACCTTCTTAGAGTACACCTTAAACTATTAAATGTAGAAAAATTTAATAATCAACTGCCGTCTACTCGTTGCTCTTTTACAACAATATCTTTAGATATTATTGACTTAGATCCGCGATTGTCCATTTTTCGAGTTTTTATCTCGAGAGTTCCTGGGAAACACATCCCATAAATATTATACTTAATTAAGTAAAATAAAAGAACCATCTTTTGACTTGTTACCATACCTGAGTAATTAGTTCAGCCACCACGGAAAATGTTTTCCAGATTTGGTATCAAAAGCTTTAGGAGTTCCCCGGAGTTTGACAGTTCATCCCGTAATATTTTTTGTTCAGGATATTCTATAATTCTTAAATGTTCTCCCATTTTATTGATAATTTTTGTTCTATAAAAAACAAATTTATTAAAAAATAATTGTGTTAATGAAGAATGTTCTGGTACCCAAACTTTTCTAGGGAAAAAACTTGTTAATTGTAATATTAATATACTTACTAAAAATATAAAAATATCGAAAATTTGTGTTATACTAGTAATATTAAGTAAACCCCCGTGTAAACCTATACCTTTACTTACCATAAATAGGCTTGTTGCGCTATGTAATATAGAATATGCTAAAGCAATTATAGCAACTCTATTAAAAAGTATTGATATATCTCGTCGTATAGTAACGGCGTTAGAAAGCAATAAAGATAATATAGATATTAAAAGCATTTATTTTTTTTTTATTTATTAACTTACATATATATATATATATAAGCAAGCCAAGAGAGAAAATCGAATTCTCATTTTTAATGTCTGAAATTAAAGTTTTAACCTATTAAACTACCCCGACTAATTTAATAATTAGAGCTCCTCGACGAATTACGAAGTACGAAGTTCGGCGCCCAAAATTAGCATTAGATTTTACGTTCTATATAATATACATCATTTAAGGCGCGAGCTCTTAATTTATGAGCGGAGCACGTAAAAAATTCATGGTTGCCTGCCTTCTCCTGCGGCAGAAGTCGTCGCAGTATGCCTAGGTATTTCAACTGTAGGTGTTAAAGCACTATGAAAGAAAGCTCAGAAAATAGCTAAGAAAAATAATGCTTCAGAAGCTATAAATAATATAACTCCTAAATTTAATCCTTTTTGTACGGCTAAAGTGTGATCTCCTAAGAATGTACTTTCACTTATTATATCACGGAATCAGAAAAACACGTTTTCCGGAATAGAAAAATTGAAGAAATTTAAGGCGCGAGCTCTGAATTTATTTTCCAGATACTTAGATAAAGTTTGACGAGTTACTTTTAAATCGACTACGGCTGCTTTTAAGGAATCATAATTTTTAATCTCTCCTGATTTAATGTGAGTTACAGCTATTTTATAACTACCTGATAATAAGTGATTAGTTTTTCTTAAAGTAGAAACGGTAGCTTTACCCTTTTTTGCTAATTTAAGATTGTTTATAGCTTCATCACTTAACTTACTACCCAAAGGGTGGGGCGCGCCCCCTACGGCGGGCTCTAAACTTTAAAAGAGTTAGAGTGAATGTTTAAAACCCGCCATAGATCTGGCCACTTTAAGAATATTGTATTCTGGTTTCAATCTGTCTAAATAATACTGTGCAAGTTCAAGTAAAGCTTTTTTTTCTCCTATTTCATTGTAAGTTGAGATTTCCTCCTGACTTCGTAGAAGTCAGGCAGCGAGCTCGTAAAATTCTCTCCTCCTGACTTCGTAGAAGTCAGGCAGGCCCACACCTGACTTATACGAAGTCGGCCCCCGAGCACTTCATATTTTAATAAAGCGTTATAAAAAAGACTTTTTATTAATAATAAGATAAAAATCTACTATAAAGAACTACCAATATAGCTTTTATTGTTTTTTTATTAGTTCATCTATGAGCGGAGCACACCCGCTTTTATTTTTAGGTGTCCTTTGTTTTTACTTTTTAGTAAAAAGTGAGGCTACGCCTCCTCATCCTGACTTCGTAGAAGTAGGGCAGGGAGGCAGAGAGGCAGCAAAAGGACCAAAAGACGAAGCTCCTCGACGAAGTGCGCCCTCTTTTAAGATTTTATCTTTATGTACTAACACATCATCGAAATAAACTGCAACATTGTTGATATCTATACTAGTAACTATACTATATAACTTTAAAGTAGTATTCTTTAAATTTAAGTTATTAATTTTTAGCACTTTTTGATAAATATTTTATTTTTTAGGTGTCGTGCGAAGCTCGTCTTTTGTTTTTACTTTTTAGTAAAAAGGGAGGGAGCCCACCGTAGGGGGCGCGCCCCGCACCAAAAGACGAAGCTCCTCGACGAAGTGCGCCATAATTTAGGCGTAGAGCTTGCGCCCTGGATAGATCATTCTCTTATTAGCCTGAAGGGTAAATCGAATACCCATCATTATCGTATGAAAATAAGGTTTTACCTTTAAACTATTCAGGCTAGATATATACGTATATCTTTATCTTAAGGAAAAATACTAGGGGTCGAACAGAGAACCTACTGTGCCACGATTTTACCTTTAAACAGTATAGGTATATAATATAATTTTTTGGGTGAATACCCTGACTCGAACAGGGAACTTACTAAACCACGACTAGTTGCTCTACCGATTGAACTATAATCACCTATGCTCTTTTCTACCTAAAGGAGTGCTTAGCTACCCTAGGAAAAGAAATAACAAAAAAAAAAAAAAAAAAAAAAAAAAAAAGTACGAGCTTCGCGGAGGCTTAGCCTCCGCGAAGCTCGTCTTTTGGGAGGCTACGCCGCACCAAAAGACGCAAAAATTATTAAAACATTGCATTAACTTCTTAACCATTAACTGCTAATTTAGATTTTAGTAGTTTAATTTCTTTAAGACCTTCTGAAGTTAAGTGTGCTTTTGATTCTACTAATACTGCTGCCGTTTTAAAAAATTAAAAATTCCTAGATTTTATACCAACAATAGGATATTTATTAAAGAAAAGAACAATATTTTTATTAAGGGCGTAGCGCCTGAAATTTTAGTTACTAGATATCATATAACCTATCTTGTTTCATTAACTCTACCACGCGGAGCTCTAAATATAAAATCAAACTTTTATCCTCCTGACTTCGTAGAAGTCAGGCAGGCGCCCACCTGACTTCTAGGAAGACGGGCGGCGAGCGCCAACTCACTATCTCTATTATGTTGAGCTATTTTGAATCTTAATATTACTCTTTCATTTAAAGAACTACTTAAACTTTTAGATATATTAATTTCAAAACACCCATCACCAGACACAAACCCAGATAATCAATTAGGATCCGGTCTGCTTGATTACTCTACTAAGGGTCTAGTTACGCATGCGAGATATATTAGGGAATATTTTTTGTAGGTTTTCAGATAAACCTAAATTAATAGATGCTATAATAGAAACAATTTAACGGAGTCCTCCCGGAGTAAATTGGATCTTATCAAACATTAAAATAACTATTTTTCTAAATAATATATAATCGGCTCTTTTTTTCGTAATTAAAGGATATTTGTCTAACTACCCTTCGTCGAGCAAGCTCGAGGTAAAACTTGAGATGCTAATACATTTAAGTCTGCTATTCTATATTGAAGACAATCTTTACAATAGGGTCTAATAGTTCCAATATCCCTGAAGTAACGTTTTATTTGTTCTAGTCTTCCCTTTGTTTTTACTTTTTAGTAAAAAGGGGGTGACCCCGCCGTAGGGGGCGCGCCCTCTACCCAAAAGAAATCCTTTTCATTTAAAGTAATAGTGAACATAGGTCTAATTTGGGCGCTACTTCTCCTCCTGACTTCGTAGAAGTAGGGGCCTTTGTTTTTACTTTTTAGTAAAAAGGGAGGGAGCCCGTTGTAGGGGGCGCGGGCCACCCTCGACGAAGGGTAGTTAGCCCAGGATTTGAACTTAGAATAGAAGTAAAAAACTTCAAATTTGGCGCGCAGCTCTTAAATTACACTCTTACAGGCTTCGCCTAGGCACTAATTTTAAGGTGTGAGCTCTATCTATTGAGCTATATCATCCTAATTATAATCTAGAAATATTTTATCTCGAGGCGATTCGAACACCCAATGTTAGATACCAAAAATCTATGAGTTACCCATTACTCTACGAGATATAAGGTATATATCTTATATTGCCAAATAGTTATTTTACTAACTTCGTTAGCGGAGCTCTTAAAAGGTTATATAAATTAAACAAATATAGGGTTAAACTTAAAGTAATACTAAAGTTTGAAGTTATGTTTATTATAAACAGTCGTACAACATTATTTTATGCTTCTTCCTTTTTACCTGATATTAATCAGGAGAAATGAGCCCTCCTTATCCCTAAGTTACGGTAGTCAATTTGCCGAGTTCCTTTAAGATTGTTATCTCATGTGTCTTCGTGTTCTTTATATAGATGACAAGACTTGAACTTGCACAGTACTTAAACCATTCTGGCCTAAACAGAACCTGTCTACCAATTCCAGCACATCTACTAAGTAAAACCAAAATTTTTTTTACTAATTTATGAGCGGAGCACGCCCGAGATAAGACTCGAACTTACTTACTAATTTATTAGCGGAGCTCCTAAACATCAAAAAAAAATAAGGTGCCTATTGGCGATAATACCTGTGCTACGAAGTAAGCACACAAGCTCTCCCCTAAAATAATAATATTTAAATTGTGCCCAAAATAAGATTCGAACTTATAACCGGAATATCTTCAGTATTCTACTCTACCAATTGAGTTATCTGAGCTTATATATATACCTAAATAAATAAATAGATACATATATATATATATACATTGAGAAAATACAATATATAATTAAGAGTTTACGTTAGAAACTAAGTATCTATCTTTTATCAAAGTTTTATTAACCTTATACCTACGAAGTGTTAACTCACCTACTTCTAGATATTCTGCTCCTTTTTTATTACCAGTAAATACTTTTGTTTCATGTTTTCCCTTTGTTTTTACTAAAAAGTAAAAACAAAGGCTGATAAAACATCTTTAATTTCGAGTATTCCCTTTGGATGGGGCGCGCCCCATACGGCGGGCACCCGGGTAGACCAAAGGCTAAGATAGATTTTTTTTTTCTGCAATTATTAACTTAGTTTCCTCTGTATGAGAGCTTGCTCTAATTATTTAGCCAAAGGGCCTGCCCTACTTCTACGAAGTCAGGAGGAGGGAAGTACCCCCCCCCCCCCTTTACGATTTCTAGCCATTAATTGCATTTTTGCGATAGATTCTGCAGAATGTTTATAACCTAAGATCGAATTCCGTATTAAATCTTTTGTCTTAGAAGTTTGTTTAGTACCTAGACGGGATCCCGCTACCTTTAAGATATTATATTCCGGGAGCCCGCCGTAGGGGGCGCGCCCCTTTTTACTAAAAAGTAAAAACAAAGGGTAGATCTATATAATTTTGTTCTCTGTTTATTAAATCCTTAGGTTCACAATACTCAAGGATATAAATAAAAATTAGTAACTTCGTTAGCGAAGCTCTCCATATTTTAAAAGAGAAGAGTATATAAGACTAGTCCCTTTTTCCAGGTTTCTATTTAAGGAAACTTCAGATAAATATATGCTAAATCAATTTTTAAGGTCAACTATGGAACCCACGTAGATTTTTTCATTCTCTAAATTACGTCAGCAATATACACCTGTTAAACCTCCGACACTCTTTATAAATAAGAGCTTTTTGTCCTGCCTGACTTCTACGAAGTCAGGAGAGATTTGTAAAAATTTATACAAAGTTTGTCATTAATTAATTATTTAGCCGCGCTCCGCTCTTAAAATTAAGGCGCACTTCGTCTAGGAGCTTGCGGCCAAAAAAGACAGTGTAGCGAAATATAAGAGCTTACAATGAAACGTGTGTCTCTTGTCTTAAAAGTCTAATCTAAATAAAGGGAAGGTATTAGGGTTCGAATCTAAATCAACAACAAATAGATCTTAATACGAAATCATACAATAGTTGCCGTAATACCATTATATTATATCTTCTGTAACACTATTATATTATATCTTCTGTAACACTATTATACTATATCTTCAATATAAAAGTGTTCCTTTAAAAAATAAACCAATTGAGCTTATCGTCGCCCTGATCCCTCCTGACTTCGTAGAAGTAGGGCAGGGATGTGGTGGCTTTATAATAAAAATTTATAGTGGAGATATTAGGACTTGAACCTAAACAAACAACATGCAAAGTTGTCGTACTACCAAATTATACTATAACCCCTATACAACTAATCGGAATCGAACCGATAAGATTCGTTTGGAAGACGATCATTTTACCATTAAATTACAGTTGCTTAATTTTATATAATATCCGAGAAACGACTCGAACGTTCACGGTTATTCACCAACAAAGCTTAAGTTTGCACTGTCTACCAATTCCAGCACTCGGATTTACTAAAATAACGCGGGTAAAGGATTCGCACCTCTTACGTTTGATCATGAGTCAAAAATGTTACTATTACACTAACCCGCATAATAAGGCCAAAGTGACTCGAACACTTAAAAGTACTGTCATGAGCAGTATGCTTTACCAATTAAGCTATGGCCTCTTATTTTAATCCCTCGACCTAGTCTTTTTAGTTTTTAAGCGCACTTATTCCTCCTGGTGCAGGAGATGGCAGGCAGGCAGAGCTCTTAAAAGCTAGCGGCCTAAAAATTAAACACCCCTACATAGTGGGTCGTATGGTTAAAAATTATTTTTAGACTAGACAGGATTCGAACCTGCGGTATTAGCAATGAAAAAGCTATGACATAGCCACTTGTCTACTAGTCCTTATATTAAATAGATTTAAATTTAGAGCTCCTCGACGAAGTACGAAGTACGGCCCCTAATATAATATTAAGATAATGTTGATTTAAAAGTCTTGTTACTAAAAGGATATTAATCTAGTATTCTACCTCTATTTATATTAACTTTTATTTAAAAAATTATTTTTAACCTTATAAAGAATAAACGGTAACCTAATTCCATTTACTCCACAACTTTACATCAACCCTTAAAGTCTTTAAATTTTACTCCTAAAATAGGATGTTTTTTTATAAAAGTAATAATTATATTATATATGTCTTTATATGAGCGGAGCACGTACAAACAAAATAACAAAGACCTCCTGTTTCTATATGAACGAACAGCTCCACACCTTAAATATTTTGTAAAACTATCTAAAAGCTTTTATCTCGATCTTGCTGCCTGCCTGCCCGACTTCTACGAAGTCAGGAGGAGGGAAGGACCCCTATACTGGGTTGACGACATTTCCCTGCTGCTTAAATACATATTCTTAAAGTTCTAAAGTTAAACGACTTAAAGGCACTTAATTCTAATGAGAGCTTGCTCTAATTATTTAGCCAAAGGGCCTGCCCTACTTCTACGAAGTCAGGAGGAGGGAAGGACCCCGTAATCAGAATATAAGATCTTTTACTAATCTTGACAATAGTTGTTTTGTCATCAACATACTCGCATAAAAGTTTTTAATTATTTATTATATCTGGCGCCGAACTTCGTACTTCGTAATTCGTCGAGGAGCTCTTAAATAAACAAACCTAGTAAAAAGCACCTTTAGGCTAACACATTCTTAAACAAGAATTATTATGAGCTACACGATAATTATGTAATAATTCCTTCTTTAATAGGCGGAGCCTACTAATTTAGTACTACTTACATCTTTTATAAGAAAAGCCCAGTGAGGGTAATGCTCCCTCGTCTATTGATTACAAAACAATTGCATTACTTTTATGTGTTGCCTGGTGTAAGACTCGCACTTACAGTCGATTGATTACAAAACAATTGCATTACTAATTATGCTAACCAGACTATAATTTATTTAGGCTTAGTAATTAAACAAGGTGAATTACAAAAACATATATATATATATTGACGTGCTTCGCCCCTAAATTATGGCGCGCCGTAGCCTCCCTTTTTACTAAAAAGTAAAAACAAAGGACACCTAAATCATTAAAATCTTTAAATTTCTTAGTTAAAAAAATGTAAACCTTTTAAATACGGTAATAAGTAATTCATTAAAATTCTTATATTTTCAATACCTATAAAAACCTGAGGCTTAGCATTACCTTTAGATGCTACATTTTTAATACTTATCAATTCTGAGTTATTTAACTTAAATAGGGGCGCACTTCGTCGAGGAGCTTCGTCTTTTGGTGCGACCCGCGCCCCCTACGGCGGGCTCCCTCCCTTTTTACTAAAAAGTAAAAACAAAAGACGAGCTTCGCACGACACCTAAACATCAAAACCTAATCTTTCTATTAAGTACTTTTTAATTGCTCTCATAAGAGGTTCTTGATCTGCTGTCATTTTTAAAGCAAAACTAGGTATTAATCTAGATCTTATTAAATGAAAGGACCCTTCTCCTTCGATTAGACCTAGTAATCAGTAATCTGTAATCTTTATCTCGATTGGTCTTTCTTTGTCTATTCTTTGTCTATTCATTCCGGCTTTTAGATTTAATATCTCTTCGATTAAATCAGTATAAAGTGTTCCACTAGGTCTATTGAAGTATAATTCATAAGCTTTAACAAAATCTAAAAAATCTAAATATTTTATACCATTTAAGAGCTCCGCTAATAAATTAGTGGTTCTTCTCCTCCTCCCCCCTGACTTCGTATAAGTCGGGCAGGGAGGCATGGAGGCAGCAAGCTCTATTTAAAATTTCAATTAATTTAACTAACTCCTTTTGTTTATTAATTCTATAAGTACAAATATATTTATTAGATGATGTTGGAGAGCTTCGCGCACCGAGTCACGGTACCAATACCCAATAATTTAACTATAGTATTTAAACTATCAATGTCATCAAGATGAAGATTAATATTAAGCGCACTTCTTCCTCCTGCCGCAGGAGATGGCAGGCAGGCAGATCTCTAAAATAAAATTTTACTAGAGGCCAGCCGCAGGAGAAGGCGGCGCGCCTCCAGATTTATCTTTTAAAGGGTTAATTTGAAAGCTACCTTCTTCATTGATAAACCCTGCTAATCATTCATAAAAGAAGAGCTTCGTCTGCGGTCTTTTGGTCTTTTGGTCCAAAAGACCAGGCCAAAGGACGCAGCTCATAAAGGATTTGTACGTGCATCTCACGTATAGCATTCTGCTATAAATAACCCTAGCCAATTTGCTTTATTTGGCTTTAACCATCCCGGGTAGGGCGGGTTATTGTTAACTCCAAAATACTCAACGATTACTTCGCTACCTATATAGTCAAGGCGTGTACGACGGTGGGCCAGCTTTACCAGCAACTATAAAGTTAATAAGAATAGTATTAAGCATTCTTACCTTCCTTATTATGTATTCGCAACATTAATAGATCCACGGGCTCTACTTCTCCTCTTACGAAGTCAGGAGCTTGCTCTAATTATTTAACCAAAAGGCCTGCCCTACTTATACGAAGTCAGGAGGAAGGACCCCTAGCAAGTTGACGACATTTCCCTTATGCGCACAATACACACTATATAGGTCCTGTAAGTCAAATGGACTTTAAGACCACTAGATTCTATTGACTACCTTGAAGTCAGAATCTAACACTTTAATTGCCCTTAGCTCATAAATTAGGGAGTGTACCCTTAATATGTGAGATTAGTTAGCTTTTTATGCTAACCGAATTTTTTTATTAAATATAAGATACGATAAATATTCAGTTATTTATAAAATTAGTACTTAGTATCTAAAAATCTCTAGATTATTACAAACTAAGCCTATTACGTAATATTCTTTTACGTATATTTAAGAAATATCTTAAGGTGAGCTTCGTGCTTATATGCTTTCAGCACTTATCTCTGACTAACTTAGCTTTTCTGCCATGCCTATGCTATACATTTACCTAAGTGAAAGTAACATCCCTGTATAATATTACTATTATACCTAAATTAATAATTGGGCACATAAACAACAGATAAACCAGAGGTTAATAAAACCGTTATTCCTTTTGGGAATAAGGCGTTGCCCAGGTTCCTTTCGTACAAGGTTAATCCTTATTATATTCTAATTCCCCCTAGAAGATAGAAACCGTACTGTCTCACGACGTACTTAACCCAGCTCATGTAACTTTTTAATCGACGAACAGTCGTACCCTACATAGTTTCTGCCATAGCTTAACCAAATAATTTATTTTAGAGCTTGCGCCCAAATTTATTTGATTACAAATTTATCATGTCATCGAGTCAGATATCTCTTCTACTATTCATTCCATTTTTTATTTTTAGAATCTCTTCTAGTCCTTCTGATGTTAAATGTTTTTTTTCTTTAATTATATCGACTGCTTTTAAGAAATCTAAATAGTCAAAATACTTTATTCCTTGTATAGGATGATCCTTAAAAAGAGGTAAAATTTTATCAGTCAATTCTGTAAAATTAACTACTCTGTACACAAATGCATTTCTGTTAAGATAAACGGCACCTGCTTCAAAATAGTTAGCTATTACTCTCATTAACTCTTCATCTCTAGAATGTTGAGATAAATTAAATTCTAGTTGAACCTTTTTATTTAGTTTATGCTTAGCAGAATTTAAAACTCTTATCATGAAACTACCTTCCGCTGAAGTAAATCCAGCTAACCATCCAGGTGATAAATTACCTGAATATGTAATAAAAGGTCTTTCCTTTGGAGTTACATCTAAGAAAGCTTCTTCTAAAATACTAGTTAAACCTTTATTCATTACAGCTTTAAATGAAACAATTTCATTTAAGCCTTCTGATGTTAAGTGTTCTTTGCGTCTTATCATATCCAATACTGACTTAAATAATATAAAGTCCGCTTGTTTCTGAGTTAACAAAGGATAAACATTTAAATGGTTTTCAATCACTAATAAATCCTTTGGTGAATTTACATAATATTGAATTCCATTTGTCCCTTTTTTCGATATACCTCCTACACCGAAATAATTTTTAATTTCTTCTAGTAAAGCAAGATCTTTTTTATGTAGACCAATAGAAAAAGAAGCTTTAATTTGTCATCCACTTTTGTATGATTTATCTTTAATAAAAGTAACTGAAAAGCTACCTTCACCGTCTATAAATCCGCTTACAAAGTTAGGGTCTAGTTTTGATTCTTGATTTTGGCTTGTGTCTGTCGGAACTACTTTAGTTGAATAATATCTGATTAATGATTTAGAAAGGACTTTGTTTTGATAATCTCTCTCGAGACCCATTAGAGTACACCTTAACATTGGTAAGTTTTTAAACCCAGGTGCACCAATGCAACTACCGTCTACTCGTTGCTCTTTTACAAATAAAAGGCTGCCTACGCCTAAATTTGACTTAGATCCGCGATAACCCATTTCTCTTTCGATCATTTCTTGACTTGTTACCATACCTGAGTGATTAATTCAGCCACTAATATATTTTCACATACTGCTTGGTACCAAGAATTTTAGGGTGTCCCCGGAGTTTGATAGTTTCAGACACAAATGTGATATCCTACATCACAAAGCATCCATGAGGATAAGTTAAGCCGACATCGAGGTGCCAAACCGCGCACTCATTTTGCACACTCTTGCGCAAATTAGCCTGTTCAACTTGTTATCATAAAAATTTTTATTTCCATTTTTCACAAAATGGTTCAGACTATTTCTTCATTTTTTTTATTAATTGTAATTAAACCCTAATTTTTTATTATTTTCCGCTTATTCAGCCTTTTATGGCAAATGCTCCTATTCTACGTTTAGATATACCCATTGAATATTCCACATTAGACTTAAGATTTCCTCTAAAGTTTACGGATGACAATCCTTTATAAGATGAATCTGTATTTTTTAATCCTCCTTTTCAATTAACTTTAAATAATGCTCTATCTGCTCTATAACGCTTAGTTAATCTACCTTTAGCTTCTAATCTTATACCTCCTATGTTTTTGTATTTAATAGAATCAAATACAATATCTTTATTATCTTTACTTTCAAGATTATATAAATCTTTTATTGTTTCATTTAGATCTATATCTTTAACGAAAGAATTAATATTAAGATTTTTATATTTATTCTCTAAAAGACTGAAATTTACACTTTTAATTAATCTACTTCTTTCTTTTTTATTATTTTCCTCTAAAATAATACCTTTACTTAAAATAAATTTCATTGTTTTTAAAAGACTTGTATTTTTATTTCTTAATTTTTTACCCATTATTTCTGTAAAAATACTAGAATTATAAACAATAGATTTTAAATTAATAATGTTAAACTCTACTTTTTTATTATATAATTTACTTATTAATAGACTTAATTTATGTAAAAATTGATCTTTAAATTTTAATTCATTAAGATTAAGTTTTAATTTACATCTTCTTATATAAACTAATTCTTTGTATAAAACATTTATAAAATATTTACCATACAGATCCCCAGAAATACTTTTACATTTATAAAAAAAATTATTTATTTTAAATAATGACTTTCTTAGTTTAATTAATTTTTTTAATAAGACAATTCTTTCTCTATTATAAACATACACTGTAATTGTAGTTTTAGAGCTAGTATGTTTTATTTCAGGTTTACTTACAAATATTTTGTTTAAAGATAAACGTCTTTTTCTAAAAAATTTAAATTTAGATTGAATACTTTCACGATTAAAATATAAATCAAAATAACCTTTTAATAATTTATTTAAATTTAAATCATATACAGGAAAATTTTTAATATAATTAGAATTAAAATAATAGATATTATTAGTTCATTCTTTAAAGTCAGAAGGAAAATATTTATTTTCACCTACAAAGTTAATTTTAATATTGAACGGTATTAATTTATATTTATTATTAATATTTTTAATAAATATATTACTTTTATTTAAAAATTTTGTATCTTTTTGCATTTATTCTTTTATAGTTATAAAAACTAACTTACAATAATAAAAAAAATGTTGGGTATTAATAAGAGATTATTGTTATATAACTCACTCTTAGTCGTTGAACAATTTTATTTCTTTTTTAATCCCTCGACCTAGTCTTTTTAGTTTTTAAGCGCACTTATTCCTCCTGGTGCAGGAGATGGCAGGCAGGCAGAGCTCTTAAGAGCTAGCGGCCTAAAAATTAAACACCCCTACATAGTGGGTCGTAAGGTCGGGGACGAAAGGTTAAAATAAACTTCGCTTCAAATTTACTTATTACAATATAAGTAATTCTTGAAATTAACCCAATATGTATATCAATTATTTAAAAAAAATATTGAAGGACAAACATCCCTAGCGTAGCTTTTCCAATAATCCAAGACCTTTCCTTGTTGTATCTTGTGATCCAATGCCCCGCTTACGCGACTGTAAGATTTGTTGTGAATCAAACAGTAAAGCAAGATTAAGCCATTCAACTTAATAAGTATTAAACATGATTATTAATGATTAAAACCATAATAATTATAATATATTATATAAATACAATATATTATTATACTCCTAATTTCTCAATAGGGTAATCTTACCTAATAACATGTATATATTTATACACAAAAATATATGATTAAATATAACAAAGTTAAAAATAATTACAAACAATAAAATATATAATAAACTTATATAATAATATAAGTTATAATTTTAGATACACCCTTTTACTCTTTAAGGGGTCTGTGCCCCACATAAACTGTCTTCTAACAACTGTTCCTTTTTAATTCAAGGTTTATAATATAATAAACAAATAAAGGTCTTTCACTTTTATCTAATCGATGAACCTTCTAAACTAAAATTTGTTTGGATTATATCCAATAATTAGTAACAGTAAAGCTGCATAGGGTCTTCTCGTCTACCTAGAGGTAAACTGTATCTGCACAGTTATTCCAATTTCACTGAGTCAATCTTAGAGACAGCTGTTGTATCGTTATATCATTCATGCAAGACCGCATTTAACGGCCAAGGCATTTCGCTACCTTAGGACCCTCACGTTAAGGCCGCCATTGACCGGGGGTTCCTTAAAAACCAAATTTTTATAATTTAGTAGATTTCGTTAACCAGCCGGCATCGGGCAGACATCACACTCAATACTTAGATTTATCATCTTTCTGCAAAGTGCTTTGTTTTAATTAAACAGTCGTACAACATTATTTTATGCTTCTTCCTTTTTACCTGATATTAATCAGGAGAAATGAGCCCTCCTTATCCCTAAGTTACGGTAGTCAATTTGCCGAGTTCCTTTAAGATTGTTATCTCATGCGCCTTCGTATTCTCTACTAGCTTACTTGTTGTAGTTCCTAGGAACGGTTATTGTATTTTTAATACAGTATTACTAATTATTTCCTGTACACTTTCCACTTAAAAATGTTGTCATTAATAGTAATAAGAATTTTCTCATCGTTTTAACCTTCAGGTTATAAACTTAGAGGCCGTTACTTATCATAACCATAAGCTTTAGGCGAGTATTTTATAATTATAATTTAATTATAATTATAAAATTTTCTTTTTCGTTACTCATGTCACCATTCTCACTTGAGTTATAATATTATTTTTTTTATAAAAAAAAACACTAAAATTAACTCAACGTTCTGCTACCCCATAAATAATTAGAATAATTCTAATCATTTATAGACAAGGTATCGGTGTATTATTTAGATCCGTTAAATTTTCGACGCTTTTAACATTTAACAAGTGCTCTGATACGAGGTCTTTAAATTATGGCTGCTTCTAAGCCAATCTCCTTGTCGACTTAGATAAAAACCTTCTTAATTTCACTTAATAATAACTTCGGAACCTTAACTCTTGTTCTGGGCTGTTTCCCTTTTGACATACAACCTTATCATTCTATGTCCGATAATTTAAGATTCATCTTTACCATTTCGAGTCCACAAACTCACCGGTAAAATCTTTATGATCCCCCGATCTATACAAAATAAAATGTATTTTAATATACACCTTGTCTGAGATTAAGTTCTGTACCTGTAAAGATGTAACTTAAACTGCCTACTGTTATAGGTTTCGCAGAAAACCAGCTAATACAGTCACGGATTGTCTTTCACTATACTTACCATAATTCTTCGGATATCTTTGCAACGATAACCCGTTCGGACCTTTATAGTCCTGACTATGGTAAGATCACTGTACTTCGGGTCTAATTTTAGATACTCTTCATTCTTTTCATGATCGGTTTAACTACGCTTATTAATTAGCTCGCATCTAAAATTAACTTGGTGACCCATTATGCAAAAGGTACGCTCTTGCTTTCGCTCGAGCTGCTTATAAAACTACTAATTCTACTTACTTTTCCCTCACGGTACTATTTCACTATCGCTTATGTATTATATTTAGTCTTTGAGGAAGGTTCCCCATTATATTCAAACAACTTTAAAGTCATTTTACTTATTATTTAGACTTATCTATTTTTGCTCACGCTAATCATAGAATCTCTTTTGATTTCTTTTCCTGAAGCTAATAAGATAATTCAATTCGCTTCGTTTATTATCTGATTTCTCTTAGAGTTTATTATCCTAATTAATGGGATAAATATAAATCTCTTTAATACATAGCTAGTATTTCCTAATAGTCTCTTTATATACTTACATATATTTATGTATAAATTTTTATTTCGTATCAATTATATTTCTATAAAGTTTTTATTTTCGGAATGCAAAGAATCGAACTTAGTGTCTCTCTGACCCAAACAGAGCGCCGCACCAATTTGGCTTCATTCCGTATAAAACATATAATAGTATATTTGTATGTATATATATATAAATTTTTTCTTCTTCAGAGAATATCCGATTCGAACGGATGTAATTAAAAATAATTAAATAAAACTCAAGCTTACCACTTTAAACCACTCAGTCAATTCTCTTACATATTATAATAATTCCTCAGCGAATTGAACGCTGATAATACTTTTATCAAAAGTACACTTTACCATTAAGTTAAGGAATTTATTATAAAAATTGGTTATTTATATTATATAAGAGATAAGTGATTCGAACACTCAACATACTGTGTGTAAAACAGTCGCTCTACCATTGAGCTAATCCCTTTTATATAATAATAGTATATATTAATATATATATATTAAATTTTTTGTTTTATTGTTATTACAATCGCACCTACCATTGCTAGTAATAGTATAAAACCTGTAATAATCAATCACATATTATAATTAGTATACATAATATAATTAGTCTATCTATTATATTTGGTTATGAAACAGCAAGCTATCCCTGGTACTTCGTGGAGCTCCGCTACCAAACAACTAAGATAACATTAAATTATCTAAAGTCTTTCTTTATTCATTGAAGATTTTATGGTTTTTATTTCATTTAATCCTTCAATAGTAGTGTGACGTCCATCTGCCATTATTTCAGATATTTTTACAAAATCCTTAAAATCTAAAGATTTAACACCTAATATGTAAAACTTTTCAAAAAAAGGAATAATTTTTCCAGTTAAATCAGAGAATTTAGTTACTTTAAAATATACAGCATTTTCTGTATTAATGACACCTCCACAATCGAAATAATCTTTAAAACTGTTAACTAGGTTTTCATCTCTTATATGTTGAACTAGTGTAAAACTTAATTTCACCGCTTCACCTATTTTAGTGTTAGCTTTATATATTTGTACTCCAAAACTCCCTTCACCAGAGGCAAATCCACTAACTCAATTTGAATCAGGTATACTTGAAACCACTTCAGGTCTTTCTATAGTTTCTATTATAGTATTACTATTAGAATATAAATCTTCCATAAGGGCTTCTTTTAAGTCAGGAGATAACCCTAAATTTATAACAGATTTTAAGCTAACTATTTTCATTAAACCCTCCTTTGTTAAATGTTCTTTAGTTTTTAGAAGATTTAAGGCTTGTTTAAATAATTCATAATCAGCTCTTTTTTTTGTTACTAAAGGGTAAGATTCAAAGTGGTTTACTAACACATCTAAGTCATTTAAAGAAGTTACAGATCAACATATTGAATTAGATCTTGGTTTATAAATGGTACCAATATTAAAATAATCTTTCAATTTTAATAAAATATCTTTATCTTTTTCATGTAAAGTTAAAGAAGTTATTAATTTAACTCTTCACCCTGTTTTATTTCTACTTTCTTTTGAAATACTAATAGTAAAGCTTCCTTCCGCATCAAAAAATCCGGTTATAAATCAAGGATCTAAAATATCAGTATTACAAGTTCTTTTAAGATTGCTTCGTTGAATAATGTCTTACACCTTTAACATTAGTTTTAAATTGTGCACTAGAACCAGCAGAATAGTTAGAGCTTACACTTCTATCTTTCATTACTATTACGATAGTACCAACCATTGCTAATAATAATATAAATCCAACTATTATTAATCATAAGTTATAATTAGTATAAAGCACATTTCCTATACTAGAAATATGACTAAATTCTGTTAAATTCGACTTCCATCTCTATTATTAATACCTTATATTCTAATTATAACTTTTTCATGATATATCTTCCTTTGTATGGTTTTACTGTATTTTGTGTGAAGTACATTTTAACTCCGGACATTGATACATCCATCTTTATGGCTGCTTCTCTCATTGAAGAATAAACAGTTTTTATTCCTGTTTCGATGTCGTGCGAAGCTCGACTTCTATTTTAACTTTATAAGCTGATGCAGACATTTTTGCTTTTGTTTCATCCGATAATATTCTACCTAAACTATTTTGTTTTCCTAAAGAATATTTGTTACCTTTCTTAGCCTCTGACATTTTGGCTCTTGATTCTTCAGAATGTTTAAACCCTAAAGTGTTTTTATTACCAACACCGTTAGTGTTTCCCTCTCTAGATTCTGACATTTTGGCTCTTACTTCTTCGGAATGTTTAAATCCTAATAATGAACCGGCTTTTTTAAGAATATTATATTCAGGTTTTATATTCTCTAAATAATAATCTTCTCTAATTAAAGTATTATCTATTTCACAATATTATAAAATCTCCGAGCGGAGCGCCTAAACTCAGAATAGCCATATTTTAATAATGCTCTATTAATAGCCATATTTGCACCATGTTCTGAGATATATTTAGGTCTATAGTAATTTTTAAATCTTGCGTGAAGATTAACAGAAGATCCTACATAACTTTTATTAGATTTTTTATGTACTCATCTGTAAACACCTGCTTTTCCTTTTACTTCGTTTAAAACATCCTCTTTCATTGTATCGGCATCGTCAAATACTATTACTGGGTCAATACTGAAATCATAGTTATTAGTAACAGAGCTACCTGTATGGTAACGTCTAACTATCTGTCTATTAATTACAAGTAATAGATAACCTTTATTTATTACAAAAAAGAAGATTTATTAGAACTCTCATTAATTTTATTAGAAGATGTAGGGTTTATAACAATTACAATAACACCAACCATGGCTAGTAATAAAATAAATCCTGTAATAATTAATCATATATTATAATTTGTATAAAGAACATTACCAATACTTGATATGTGTTCCATGCTTGCTAAATTACCGTCTCATGTTTTACTTGTAACAAATAATGGATCATTATTATTTATATGAACATACATATCTGAAGAAGGATCATTAATTTTATTTAATGAAACATTATATAAGATCTTATTTAAATAGTTATTACTATTATTTAAAACTGCAATATCATAAGGTAATATTTGGAATAATGGGTAATTAAATAAAATAGCTACACTTATTGCTAAAGGTATACTATTACTTGTATGACTTTGTAATTCACTCATTCTAATATTTATTAACATTAAAATAAATATGAATAATATAGATACAGCACCTATATATACAACTAGATAAGATATACCTAAGAAACTTAAACCTATTATTAATAAGTAAGAAGCTATTCCTCCAAATAAACCTATTAAAAATAATAGAGATATAACTGGATTTTTACTTATAATAACAAATATACCAGATAAAATTACTAATACACTTATAATATCTAATACTTCACTTTTATACCCATTTGTAAAATTTTCACTAATAATAAATAAATTATTCATTTATAATTTTTAACGCATAATACCTAAATTTATAGGTAAATAGTTACATTTATATTAAAATGTATTTTTATCCAAGAGTACCCCGACTCGAACAGAGAAGATTGAGGTTGAAGCTCAACATTTTACCATTAAATTATACTCTTTCTATCTATCGGAAAAGAGGTGATTCGAACACCTAAGTGTATAAACACAATACATAGCAAGTACCTTACCCTACCAATGGAAACTTTTCCTAATACGAATTAGAACGGATTCGAACCGATATCTCCTTTCGTGACAGGAAAGTTCTTTACCAATTAAGTTACTAATTCTTTTTTAATATATTTAACTAGGATCTGCCAGATTCGAACTGACAATTTGGCGATTAAAAGTCACATGTACTACCATTATACAAAGATCCCTTATCTAGTTATAATTATAACTAGATAATTATAATAAAATAAAATAAACTAAGAGCTCTCCTTCCTCCTGCCGCAGGAGATGGCAGGCAGGCAGAAGTACGGAGCCCAAATAGATTTATCTATTATTTGAACTTTAAGTTCCAGTTAATGAATAATCATTAGGAGCTCCGCTAATAAATTAGTGGATTATTAGGTACATTATTTTTATTATGAACCTCAATAATATATAGAAATATATAAAAATAATCAAACAACATCTACAAAATGTCAGTATAAAATTCCAGCTTCGAAACCTAAATGGTGATTATCTGTTAAATGATAAGCATATATTCTTCATAAAGCTATTGATAGGAAAATTGTTCCTATTATAACGTGTACAAATTAGTTAATTAATCAATAACTTTCATTATTGTTTAGACTATGTCTTCTTATTAGTGCCTACTAGAGCGGAGCGCCTAAACTTAAATTTAGTAGTTAATAAGTAGAGTTTTATTGCCATTCTTTTACTTAAAAATTAAGTAATATAATATTTATTAGCTAGTCGTTGAACCTTTATATATCTCATTAAAAATACATAGTTGGCAGCAAATTTTCTGCATATCTTGCGGATGTTTTTGCTATTTACTCTATTGTTAATTTATAAAAATTTTTCTATTTAAAAATAAAGGTTATACCTTTATAACTTTTTCCCGTTGTTAAACATTCTTTTATGGTTTTTCTAGAGATATTTAATGAATTAGTGGCTTCACTCATGCTATTATGTACAACTCTGTAGTTATTTTCATCTATAGATATAATTTGATTTGATTCACCCACTAAATTATTAGTTCCTCTATGATATCTAACACCGTTTTTTATTTCATATGGGCTATCTAACAAATAAAGCTCAGATAATAATAATTTAATTTCGGGTAAAGTTTTTAATCCTCTTTTAAGAGAATCATTAGTAGTTAAGCTATATTTATTAATATTATTTTTTATTATGTCAAATAACTGTTTACCTTCTAATATAGTATGATAACCTAAATAATATATATCTACTAAATTTAATCAAAGTAAAAAATTCTTTGATTTCAATGTTTTTAATAAAAGTTTATTATTACTATCATACATTAATGGTATTAATATTTCTTTAATGTATTTAACTTTATTAATTTCTAATATAATAGTAGGATTACTTTCTACTCTTTTATCTGATCTGTCTGAAGAGTATATAAGTTTATCGGTACCCATAAATTCTTTAATTTTATGGTATAATTCCGATTCTTTAATATGATTTTCTAGTTTAAATCTAGGAACATATTTATTAGTTGAGAATGATCCTTCACCATCTATAAATCCAGCTAATCAGTATTTAGTTATATTAATTTTATTATAAATAGACTCAGGCACCCATTTACCTGACATACTCTGCATCTCTTTTTTATAATTTATAATAGCTAATTTACCTTCGTCTGTAAGATGTTCTTTATTTTTAATTAACATTACTGCTTTTTTAAATAAAACAAAGTAATGATATTTAGAACTATTAAGATTAACCTCATCAAATAGAGGAATTATAACATTTAATAAAGAATTTTGATCATTTATAAAAAAATTAACTTTATCTCTAGATTTAGAAATATGGCCACATTTTAAGTTATCTCTAATATACTCTAAAACTTTAATATCGTCTTTATGTAAATCGATTTGGAATGTAAATTGAACATATTTAAAAGTATTATTATTTAAATCTGTTAACTTAATATTAAAATTACCTTCAGCGTCTGTAAATCCTACAAATCATTCAATAAAAGATCTATCAAGCAAAGAATTACTAATATTAGAATTAGAAATTAATAAATTATTGTTATTATCATTAATTATAGAAGTATGAAAATTTATATTGTAACATTTTTTAGTTAATATTGCGCGGAGCTCTAAAAATAGAAAAAAATTTATAAACAGGGCTACATTAGTTAACCCGTGGAATCCTGTACCAAAGAAGAAACATGTACCGAAAGCTCCATCACTAATAGTAAATGATGAAACATTATATTCTAAACCTTGGAATCCTGTGAATATTACAGCTAATAAAACAGTAAATATAGATCCATATAAAGCTCCTTTTCTTTTACCTTGAATTAAAGAGTGATGTGCGTATGTAACAGTAGCACCACTAGATAATAATATTACTGTATTTAATAAAGGTAATTCAAAAGGGTTAACAGGTTCTATACCTAAAGGTGGTCATTGAGCCCCTATTTCAACTGTAGGTGTTAAAGCACTATGAAAGAAAGCTCAGAAAATAGCTAAGAAAAATAATGCTTCAGAAGCTATAAATAATATAACTCCTAGATTTAATCCTTTTTGTACAGCTAAAGTGTGATCTCCTAAGAATGTACTTTCACTTATTATATCACGGAATCAGAAAAACATTGAAGATACTAATGAAAATACACCTAAATACACAAATATATAAGCATTAGTAAAGTTATGCATAGATAAAGCAGCAGATGTAGTTAATGTATATAAAGATATACAAGTATAAAGAGGTCAAGGTGAAGGTGAAACTAAATGAAAAGGATGATCTTGAAAATTACTTCTTACTAATTTAGTCATTTTTTTTTTTTGGTCATAATTAAATAAAAATTTTTGACATATTTATAATAGTCAGAAAATACATATTATACCCTTCTAAATTGAGTCGAACATTTATCCTGATTAATCTATTTACTGCCCCCCAGCCTGGGGGGGGGACGAATTTAATTAGGCGCTACGCTCTAAATCAAACAAATTAGGACTTCATGTTCCGTCTCCAGAGTGATTCGAACACCCATAAGCAGTATTAACAGTACTGTGCTCTACCATTGAGCTATAGAGACTCTAAGACTACATACACCTTGGATTTCATCTGTATAAACTCAACCTTTTGGGGCGCGAATTCGTAAAAGAATAATTAGCTAAAGTATTTCTTAATAATTCTAACTCTGGGGCGCGAAGCTCTTCATACCTAATCTTAATTATTCAATTACCTCCATGCGCTAAGCTCTTCATCACGGTTGTCATTTTCTCAGCTAGTGTATAGTAAAAATGCTTTACGGAAATATAAGAAATTTCAATGTTTAGTGGAATTCAAGTTAAATATGAAGGCGCGCCGCCTTCTCCTGCGGCTGGGCTCTAATTTAACCAATATAGCTATTTCGTTATTAACTATTACATTGTAAGTTGCAATATTTTCTTTTGAGAGCGGAGCGCCTAATTTTTTACTTGATCTATCTATAAATTTTCATAAATGTACTATAAAGCCCCTTTATCGTCAATATGCAACCCATACTAAGAGCGGAGCGCCTAAATTCAAAAGATTTACCTCTATTTTTAAAAATCTAGAAACAACCCTCCGCATCTGTAAAACCTCGGAATCATTAAATAAATTAAGGAGACAGAATAATATTTTTAGAGCTTGCTGGTTTTTTAATTTTTATTTTTTTTTTATTAAGAGCTCTCCTTCCTCCTGCCACAGGAGATGGCAGGCAGGCAGAAGTACGGAGCCCTAAAAATGAAACCAGCACTTCTTCATTAAAAAAAGCTAAGCTAAAACTAAATGGACGTTTAGGAACGTTGGATTTTCAAGAACACCGCATAAGATTTTCCCTTTTGACATACAACCTCGTTCTGGCGCCGAACTTCGTACTTCGTAATTCGTCGAGGAGCTCTTAAATAAACACCTAAATTTATAGGTAAATAATTACATTTATATTAAAATGTATTTTTAATAAAGAGGAGGGCTAACTACCCTTTGGGTGGGGGCGCGCCCCCTACGGCGGGCTCCCTCCCTTTTTACTAAAAAGTAAAAACAAAGGGCCTGACTTCTACGAAGTCAGGAGGAGGAGAAGTAGCGGCTAGGACTTGAACCCAAATATTTAGGATTTTACCTAATATGTACCTTATACACTCTTTATCTTTTAAAAAGATAGGTACTGAAGGACTGATATTAACAGTATCATGCTCTACCGTTGAGCTATAGAGGGTTAAAGAATAAAATTAGGAGACAAGAGATTCGAACTCTTAAAGCCGATGTAGCTATTGAGTTTACAGCTCAACCCTTCTTACCAATAAAGGAACCCTCCTTAATGTATAATATAAAAATTATACATAGCTTATAAAGTTAAAGTTTTAATTAGCTCCGTGCAACTTCCACTACACGAACCGTATTTCGACTTAACACTAATCAGAGTTATGCACATGAAGAATCTTATTGTAACATCTAAATCCTATTATTTACTTACTTACAACAAGAAAGCAAACTTATTGCACGCACTCCTTTCAGCATGCGACGAGTGGTTAGTACCAATCCGAGATATTATTCACCGTGACATGGTGATTCACGATTACTAGTAATTACTTATTCATGTAGTCGAGTTTCAGACTACAATCCTTATCCTATTTTATCCTATTTTTTGAGATTAGCTTAAATTCGCATTTTCGCATCTCTTTGTCTAGGAATATGTGGCACGTCTATAGCCCACAATATAAAGGCCATGATGACTTGTCTTTGGCCCTACTATTTTATCGGTATGATGATAAAAGCAGCTTTATTAAAAAATATTTATAAATAAAGCAAGGGTTTTCGTTAATTTCATGGCCGAAGCCATAGTTTCACAACATTAACTGGAAACAGCCGTGCAACACTCGTTATATTTATAATATAAATAATATAAATACAATTCTAATTGTGGTAAGGTTTTTCGTGGATCATCGAATTAAATAACATACTTCACTACTGATGTCAGAAACGGTCTAGTGATTTCAGTTTCCGTGTTGCCACGTTACTCTTGAGGTGAAATGCTTACATTTTCATTTATAGACTAAGTATAACCTAACCTATGACATTCATCATTTTCTGCTAAGACTACTAGGGTATCTAATCCTATTCGTGTTCTAAGCCTTCGTCCTTCAACGTCAGTTTTTACATAAAAGGTTGCTTTCGCCTTTACCAGTCCCTTATTAGGTATAAAAGTATTTCATCTCTATTCCACAAGTACGACCTTCTTATATTAAACTCTAGATAGAAATTGTTCCTTTCCAGGCAAATTTCTTCCGTCTGGGTACCCTTTAAACCTATTAAAAATGAGTAACACTAGTCTCTTACGTATTACCGCGACTGCTGGCACGTAATTAGTCAAGACATAAATATATATAGTCATTATAATTTATATATTTAGAATTTTATTCGATAATCGATTTAACCATCATTTCACTCTAATTCTTACTATTTACTTAATAAGATAGGCCATTCCTCCAAGTTGCCAGTTCAGCCGTTAGGCCATTGACCAATATTCCCCACTGCTGTACTCACTTGTATTGGGTTTTTTTCAGCCCCAATGTGGTCGATCAACCATTTCAGTTTCGACTAAGAGAATTTTGGGCTAGTTAAGCCATTACCTTAACAACTACCTATCTCTATGATTTATCTAATCATCTTAAAACGGAATAACCTTTGTTAATATAAGGGATTTCCCCTTGCTTTAAGGTAGGTTGATAATCAAGTACTCACCTGTTCACCACTTTTAATAAAATTATTAGTTAAATTAAACGTTCGATTAGCATGTGTCAAGCATTTGGACAGTGTTCAATCAGAGCCATCACCAAACTCATCTATTATGATGTAATTTTTTGATCAATTACATCACTTAAAGGTCTAAACTAATTTTTTTATTTAGGATAAATATAAGCTATATCTAGTTAAATATTTCTTTCTATAAAAAAGTTATATATAAGATTGTATGTTCGCAATATAATTATATTATTTAATACTGAATTATTTATTAATATATTGGTATTTTCTATTTAAAACTTAAAACTTTTATTTAATATATACATATATAAACTATAGACTTTCCTTTATTATCCCTAAAATTTTTATAAAAAAAATTAATGTAAATCTAATCCATCTTTTATATAAGAAGAAGTTAGAACTGCAAAAACTTGAGCTTGTATAAATGCTATACCTATTTCTAACCCTGAGAAAGCTATAATAAATGTTAAAGGTAATAATCCTAAAAAGAAGAATATTATACCTGAAGACATTATATTGTAAGTGAAACCCGCTAAAATATGAAGTAACATGTGACCACTCATTATGTTAGCTGCTAATCTTAGACCTAAAGAAACATTACGTGCTAAGTAAGATATAAATTCTATTAACACTAATAAAGGCACTAAAGGTAATGGACAACCAGCTGGAACTAATAAAGAAAAGAACTCTAACCCGTGTTTTTGGAAACCTAAGATTGTTGCACCTAAAACTATACTAAAACTAAGTGAGAATGTTAATATAAAATGGCTTGTTGAAGCAAAACTATAAGGAACCATTCCGATTAAATTATTTATTAATATGAAAATAAATAAAGTATAAATAAATGGGAAATAAATTTGACCATTTCTTGGGTTTATTTGGTTTGTTACTATACTGTGTATAGTCGCGTATAAAGATTCTTGACCTATTGATCAGCCATTGCTTACTAATTTATTATAATTAGTACTTAATAAATTTAAAGCTAATATAATAAAAAGAGCTATTGTTAAATAAAATCCTATGTTTGTTAAAGAAATATGTAAATTTCCTAATATAGGCGCGTCTATACTTAATAAATCTCTTATTTCAAATTGACTTAGAGGGCTAAGTATTTCAAAATTAACTGTGTTTATGCTTAAAGTATTCATGGTACTTTAAGCTATATTATATGTCTTGAAAAATCCTTTATAATATTTTATATTATAATCATTATAATTTAATATTAATATTAAATTATTTGTTATCAAACAGTTTTGATATAAATGTACGTGATAAGAATAAACGTACAAATCTAGGTAATATATATTTAGATGAAATATATAAAATTATAGTAATTACAGCAAAAGCAAATACTACTTCATTTAAAAAATAAAAAGGTACTAATTGAGGCATTGTTTTTTTTTGTTAATAATATTAAATACTTTAGTATTAACGATAATTTTTTAATAAAGACTTTTTTATGAGTAATATATTAGACTTGTTACAGAATAGTGTAAACCATCTAATATGAAAGAAGGATAAATACCAAATATAACTGTAAAGGCAATTAATATAAATAGTAAAGTAAACTCTCTTTTTGTTAGATCGCTTACGTTTTCTTTGAAATATTTACTGTATGTACCTCCAAACCCGATACGGTTAAACATGTACATAGTGTAAGCAGCAGAAAAAACTATTGAAGAGCTAGCGAATAGTCCTAAAAGAGGTAATCTTTCAAGAGATCCATATAGAGACATAAATTCACCTACAAAATTTAGTGTTAAAGGTACACCACAATTTCCTAAACATAATATAAAGAATAATATAGAAAATAATGGCATAACTTGAGCTATACCTTTATAAAAATAAATAGCTCTAGTACCTGATCTATCGTATAGTATACCTCCTGCACATATAAATAGACCACTTGAAACGAATCCGTGACCTAAACCTAAAAGTATACTACCTTCAATTCCTTGAACTGTATTACTGAAAACTCCTATTAAATAAACAGCTGCGTGAGACACAGAACTATATGCAATTAATTCTTTAATATCTGTAGTTCTTAATGTACTAAAACTGGCGTAAATTATTGTAATAACTCCTATAACATAAACTATGTAAGTAAAATCTATAGTAGCTTTAGGTAATATAGGTAAAATTAATCTAAATATACCATATAAACTAGTTTTTAAAACAATAGCAGCCAATACTATACTACCCCCTAAAGGAGATTCAACGTGAGCTTTTAATAATCAGTTATTTAAAAATATAGTAGGAGTTTTTACTGCGAATGATAAGAATATTCCTCCAAATAAAAATAATTGTGTTACATAATCAAAATTAGTTTTGAATAATGCATCAAAATCTGTAGTTCCCATTATAGAAGTTATAGCTAAAATACCTAATAATAAGAATAAAGATCCTCACAATGTATATAAGAAAATATAAAAACTAGCTCTTACTTTATTACTAGATCCAAATAAACCTATTAATAAAAATAAAGGTGGTAATGTACTTTCAAAAAAAATATAGAATAATAAAATATCTAAAACTAAAAATATAGCTAGTAATAATGTTTCTAATAATAACATTATTATTAAGTAAGATTTTATATTTTCAGTGATTGAATTTCAATTAGCTAATATAGCTATAGGCATTATTATTGTTGTTAATAATACAAAATATATTGATAAACCGTCCACTCCTAAATAAATGTCAAAGAAACTTAAATTATAATGTTCTTGTACAAATTGGTATTGATTGTTACTATAATCATATAATAGATATACAACTAAAGATATAACTAAATTCACAATAGATGTAATTAAAGCAATATTTTTATAATATGTAGTACTTACTATATTATTTTCGTAAGAAATAGTTCCAGCAATAAAGAAAATACCTATTAAAGGTACTAATAATAAAAAAGATAATAACATTCTTTTTTATTTTTATAGTTTATAAGTTGCCCTAAAATATTAAATTTAACTGTAAAAATATACACCATATATAAGAAATCTTATGGTTAAATATATATATAAATACTTATATATTAAAGTAAATTAATATTGATAGGGAATAGAATAAAGTTATACATTATAGCAGGGATTAAAATAATAATTGCAAAAATAACAGATAATAATACTGTTCAACAGAATCCCATTAATTGATCAAAACGAATTCTAGGGAAAGAAGCTCTTACTCCGCATTAAAAGCAAGCTCATCATTAAAATACTAACTATTTATTTATTTTTAGTGAAGAAATAATATACTTACCTCTAAACACCTTTCCTGAATCTTTGTATTTGATAAGAGTTTTACTAGATATGCTTAATACTTTTACTAAATCAGCGTGTCTACTAAACTCCCCTATTAATCCAAAAGAATTGGCATCATACAGGTACACTGACTTTCTAAAAAGCTCAGATATTAACTTTTTATTTTCTTCTGTTACAGGGAGCGGAGCACACCATACATAGGATTAGAAGAACCAGACATACGTTCACGTAATGTTTCAATGTATTCTTTACTATGAGTTTTGTTTAAAAAGGCAGGATTCTCCTTTCTTCATTTACTCATTAATTCTCTAGTAGCCTCCGAATGTTTGGCACCTAATCTCGATTTACCTGCAACCGGGTTAATATTATACTTATCTTCAAATAAATCTATATACTTTTGTTCTAGGCGCAAGCTCGGATTAATTCAGCTAAATTCTCTACATCTGATAAATCCGTATCTTCAGGTAATGTTTCTAAAATGTATAAAGAAAAATTTTCAAGACCATGTTTTATTTTTATTTTTTAATTTTTAAAAAATAAAAATTAAAAAACAAATGCACGTTGCAAGTATACATATGAGTGTTTACCTTTAATGTGATCAGATATTCTAACAGCTAAGTTAACCGAGCTCCCTATATAGGCTTTTTGAGTGTCATTGTGTAAAAAGGCATAAATACCGCTTAAATAAGAAAGACCTTCTTTTACTTCTTTTAAAATAGAAAGTTCGTCTTGAAGATTAGTAAAAACTTGTTCAAATTCAAGGTTAATGTTTTTTTGTTTTATCGTCTTTTGTTTTTACTTTTTAGTAAAAAGGGAGGGAGCCCGCCGTAGGGGGCGCGGGCCGCACCAAAAGACGAGCTTCGCGGAGGCTTTGTCTTTTGGTCTTTTGGCCCAAAAGACCAAAAGACCGCAGACGCAGCTCATAGATTAAGGTTTTTCATTTAGGAGCTCCGCGCTTGTATTATGGGCCGGCTGCCTTTTCTCTAGGTTAATGCTTCGGTCCTCCGGCTAGAGCACATTAATTACCAGAGTGTATTTTACAACTTTCAAAAATTCTTTAAATTAAAGTTAACGGGTTAAAAACCTCGAAATTTTACACCTTGTTAAGATGTCAGTAAGTTGGTACTAAAAGTACCGAATAAGATAGCATAGTTTAAAGTAAGCTAATGTTTACAGGGAATAAAATAAAGTTATACATTATAGCGGGGATTAAAATAATAACACCGAATATTATAGGTAGTAATACTGTTCAACAGAATGACATTAACTGGTCAAATCTTATACGTGGGAATGAGGCTCTTGTTCAGATAAAGACAAAAATCATGAAAGAACTTTTAATTCCTAAAGTTAAACCATAAATTAATCCTTCTAAAATAGGACTATTATTTATAATATTGCTAATTAAATTTTCTGTACCATAAAAATAGAAAATTGTATCTATAAGAGAACTACCTAAAGTTAAATAACCCCCTAAAAATAATACACTTGTTAATATACACATTAAAACCATACTACCGTATTCAGCTAAGAAAAAGAATACGAATACTACTGCAGCATGTTCTGTCATAAATCCACTAACAAGTTCTGATTCAGCCTCTGCTAGGTCGAAGGGTGCACGATTAGTTTCTGCAACAGAACTTATAAAGAATATAATAAATATAGGTAATAAAGGTAAAATAAATCATACAGCTCTTTGTGATTCCATATTAACTGTTAAATTTAAACTACCAGTTATGAATATTACTAATAATATAGTAGAACTTATAACTAATTCGTAACTAATTAATTGAGCAGTACTTCTTAAAGAACCTAAGAAAGCATATTTACTATTAGCACTTCAACCGGCTAATAATATACCATATGTAGATAGAGAAGATACAGCTAATAAATATAATATACCTAAATTGAAATCGCTAATTGCTAAGCCAGGTCCATAAGGTATAACACCATAGCCTAATAATGAGAACACTAAAGTTATAACTGGCCCTAAAAAAAATAAGATCATATTAGCTTGAGTAGGTGCTACAAATTCTTTTATAAGAAGTTTTAATGCATCGGCAAATGCCTGTAAAAGTCCGTAATATCCTACAGCATTAGGACCTAATCTTCTTTGCATACTCGCCATTGTTTTTCTTTCCGCTACTGTTACATATGCTACAGCAAGTAATGCAGGAACAAGTATTAAAACAACCTCTAAAATAGATATTAAAGTGGGAAAATATAACATTTATTAAATTTATTTAATTTATTTTATATATTTTGATAATAATACAATATATTATAATCATAATAAAATAGTTTTTTATTATTATTTTAGAGTTGAACTAAATAAAAAAAATGATTTTTTTTTCTTTACCTTAAAGCTAATAATATATATGTGTATTTTAAAATACACATATATATAAATATAAATTATTTATTACTAACTTCGTTAGCGAAGCTCTATCTTTACTTAAAATTATTATAAATTAATAACATTTGATTGTAAAGGTAGACTTACAAATGCGTGAGGTTTAGGTGGAGAAGTTAAAGCTCATTCTAAACTAGGGTAATTTCTATTTAATAAAGATTGTAAAACATCAGTAAAGTATTGTGGAGTTGATCATGGGAATCTACTTGCTGGGCTGTTATCTACTAATTGTTTGTAAACAATGTATAAGAATACAACTGAAGCAACAACACTTATTATTGATCCAAAACTACTAATTAAATTTCAACCTGCAAATGCGTCAGGGTAATCACTTATTCTACGCGGCATTCCTTGTAGCAAATATATATCTTGCTTATTTTTGCAAACTAGAATAAAAATATTTATCTTTATATTTTTTATCAGTATTTAAATACTTTTTAATGGTTTCTGCTGCAATACATAAGTCTTTTACTGCAAATCCTATACTATCGTAACATTTAATAAATTGTTTATTGTAATCATAAACATAAACTTTTTTTCTTAATTTTGCTAAAGTTTCTTCAGATTTAGCTTTACCAAACATAGGGTTATTAGCTCCCCTTTTATCTCTATACATTTGTTCAATAAATTCTTTAGATTTTTCTTTATTAAACATAGGATTTAACTTACCCATCTTAGATTTACTCATTTTTTCTAGTGTCCCGGATGAGTGAGTTTTAGGTCAAAAAGGGTTTAATTTTCCTGAAAATAAAATACTAAGTTTTTTTTTAGTATCTTCTGATAAAGGTTTACCCTTACGGAATTCAGATATAAGTCTTTTAGATTCTTCTGAATGTTTAAACCCCATGCTAGACCCCGCAACAGGATTTAAATTAAGAATAGGTTTATATAAATCAATATATTCTTGTTCTTTACTTATAATATCCGGTTTTGTGGATGAATCACTATCACCTAAAACATATAGAATAACAAGAGAAAAGTTATCATGCCCATATTTTAAAATAGAATTAGAAATAAAACGATTATCCGTTAAACGAGAAGGAAAGTAATAAGTAGCAAGTCTTTTGCTTAAATCCGTACCACTACCTACATATTCTTTTCCATTAACATTATTGTGTAATAGATAAATACCACTTTTATTTTTATATTCTTTTAAAATAATTTCTTTATCGTAAAAAAAATTGTATAAAGGAGAATCAGGAGTAGAACTTAAATTAGCTAAATCTAATTTACATTCTTGACTAAAGTTATGTTCAGGTTTGATAGTAATTAAGTTATTATTATTAATTACTTTTTCTACAAAGTCATCGTTATCTCAATCTTGTTCTACAAAACTATTATTATTTTTTAATGTTTTCATTTTTTTTTTATTTTTATGTATATAAATTTTAATTTTCTATAAGGACCGTAAGTAATATAATAAGGTTTTATTATGTATCATGTACTAAATTATTTTTTTTTATAAATTTAAATTTTTCAATCAAACTTATTACTTAAAGGTCTAGGCAATAAGTTATTAACATACAGAAAATAGGCGACATGTTTCTAATTTTGTTACGATAGTATCTAGATATATACAATATGATATATTCTAATATATTACTATATTATTTGGACTATTTCTTCAACTTTTCAGTTGCAACACGTATAGTCTCTGAGGGTTCTACTGATAATACGATTTTTACTTTCATATTACTAAGATTTCCTGCTAATTGTCTATTTATGAGCGGAGCACGCCAAATATAATAGAGTTTCTAGCATATAGTATTGTGCAAATATCATATTTCTATGATAAAGGGCCTACTTGACCTAAGAAATGTTGCATCTATTAAAATGCGTACGCACTCTATACTATAATTTATCTTTATAGCTGTATATTTTACCACCTAGAGAATTTCCATTTTCAATTAAACTTTTTAAAGTGTAATAGTTTACTTTAGCATACTTCAAAGCTTTAGATAATCCGTTTATTGTTTCTTTTAACTCTTTAGTGTTGCTATCAAAAACATAAATTAATTTTCTATTGGAAACTTCTCTAGATATTAGTAAAAAGTCCTGATACTCACCTTTAGTAATAGCAGCTCTAGCTACTTTACCATCAATTTGGAAATATCTAGCCATTTCTCTACCTGATTTAAACTCTGTAACTATTTCATTGTCTTGATTGTATACAGTAATATGTTTACGAAGTTGATTATCTCCTACAAGTTTTTCTCGGTATTCGTTAAAACTTTCTACCGGCTCAAAAGATAAAATAAAACTTGAGTTATAAATATATTTATTATTAACATAATCTAATAAAGTACTATGACTAATTTGTAACCCTTTTAATGCCCTATTTATAGAAGAATAAACTAAAGGGTGTTTATTAGGATCATTAATATCATAGACAAATATTAAAAAACAATAATATTTACCATCTATGTCTTCAAGTGAATAATCTAAATTATTAGCTATTTTAAATGTTTGAAGGAATACATTGAATCTATTATAACCTTCAGAACCTATGTCAAATAATGATAATAAGTTTTCAATTTCTAAAATAGCATTATCTAAGCTTTTACCTCATTGAGGATTTACTTTAGGAATAACGTTAAGATAGTTATTTATAGTAGGTTTAAATTTGATTATTGCATATTGTTCATATACTAAAGAAGTTTGAGGTGCAGTAAGATATATAAATTCTAAACTTCAATCCAAAGCTGAATATTTAGATATTTCTAGTTCAGAAGATGAACGGGGTTTACGTAAATCTTTAGTTAATTTAAGGTATTCTTCCATTCTTCTAGCTAAATTATTTGAACTACCTATATAGAAACGGCTAGGATCTTTTACGTTAGTTAATTTATATACTCCTGAAATACCTAAATATTTGAATTTTATTTCCTCGCACGCTTGTTCAAGAGAATCAAACTTAATAGATTCACTATTAATTATATCAATTTCAGATAAAGATTTGTTTACGGTATTAGTAGAATAAAACCGACTAGATATACCTAATTTATGTATTTTAGGACTCAAGCTATATTTACTAGATGACGATGATTTAGGTGAATCTAGTTTAGATAATAAGTAAGTGCTTATTAGTCACTAATTTTTTTAGACCATATCACTACCCTTCTTTAAAATATTAGTTTTAAAGTTTCGGGTACTTGGCGTATGGCCGTTGAAGTTACTTTCCTTTAAAGAAAGATTACCTGCTGATTGAACAATATGACTCTTAGAATATCATGTCGTCTTTCCAGCAATTAACCAAGTTTTAAGGAGACATTGTTTATTCTCCTATTACACCACATAATTCCTATTGTGGGCCCCCAACTTATCAAGGGAAGAATGTTAAATTAACCCCTATAAATAAGATTCAGAAATGAACTTTAGCTAATAACATATTATAGTTTAAACCTAATACTTTTGGTATTCAGAAGTATCATCCACTAAATAATGCAAATACTGCTCCCATACTTAAAACGTAGTGGAAATGAGCAACTACGTAGTAAGTATCGTGGAATGCTGTATCAAGTGCAGCATTAGCTAAAAGAACTCCACTTACGAATAAAAATTCATTAATCATTTAATCTTTCATAACTAAATATATAATCACCATATGCAGCATTTAATTGAGCATGTTTTTTTATAGTTGTATGATTTATATTTAAAGATCTTTGTGCGTCTGTTACCCCATCATATTTACGTATAAATTTTTTATTTGTGTCATATACAAATACTGCTTTTCTAATATGACTGTTATTATTTATATCTAATATTAATTCATCAGATTCTTTAGAAGTTCAATCAATTATATTAGGAGTATCAGTTATATTATAAGGTAAGTTAGTAAAGTACCACTCCCCTCTAAATATAGTTTGTTCTTTTATACAACTAACTATTGTAGGGTGATTAGATTTAATTAACTTAGCTAAAGTAAAAACAGAAGGGTAAATAACTAACAATTCTTTAAATGAATTATAAATATAAACAGGGTATGCTGACTGAGCTTCTATCATTCTTACCTTACTTTCAGTAGAATGACTTTTATTATAAAAAGGATTATTTTCACCTGTTAAAGCTTTTGCTATTAAACTTTTAGTTGTATCACTATGTACTCTATTTTTTGCTAATTGAGCTAAGAGTTCTTTAGTTTCTTCTGTGTGTTTATAACCTAAAGAAGAATAACCTTGTTTTAATACATTATAATAAGGAGCTACTGATGTTATAAAGTAAGTTTCTCTAATCGTTAAAGATTCGACTTCTACATATTCTAATATTAATAAAGTAAAATTAGATTGATCATATTTTAATAAAGCTTTTACAATTGGCATATTGATATTTTGTCTGCCTTTTAAAAAGGTATTGTTAAGATAATTTTTCATTCTAGAGGCTAAATTAATAGAACTTCCTACATAAGAATGGCCATTTATTTTATTTATTAAACAATATACACCTGACTTATCTTTTTGTTCTTTTAAAATTTGAGCTCTATTTTCTTTAAAATTATCGTATAAGACTAAAGGGTTTAAATCTTTAGTGTTGTCTTCTTTTAAAAAATCAGGTGCTCCGCCTGTAGAATAATGACAAATAATACTATTGTGTTTATATAAATGAGCATTATAAAATGATAAATGAATTAATGAATTTTTAATACACGGACTATATCTTCTTGTAATATTATTACAAGGACCACGTCTAGTCTCTGAGGTACCTACTGGGATAGTTTTATCTATCTTTTGGTTACCTGCTGATTGTTCAAAATTATACATTTTCACTGAATTTAAATAAAATCCTAGTAGTATAATTGTCAGAAGTTCCCAGCATATGGTGATCTTTAAAGGGAGAGCTAAGTGGATTATTAACCCTCCTATTGTGAACATGAATACGAAACCTAAAGCAAATAACATAGAAGGTGTTAATTTAATAGAACCTCCATAACAAGTTGCTAATCATGAGAATATTTTAATACCAGTAGGTACAGCAATAATTAATGTAGCTGCTGTGAAGTAAGCTCTTGTATCAACATCTAAACCTACAGTATACATGTGATGCATATGTTAATAAATATTTTATATTTACCCATACAATTAAGTATGCTTCTTTCACAAGAAGTATCGGACTATATCTTCATCTTTAAGCCTCTCCAGTTTTATTTGTCATACTATTATTTAAATTAATTTTTTTTTGCATAGTTCTTATTTGTGATAATCCTTCTTCAGTTAAATGTAATTTATTTTGTACTTGGTTATGAATAGTTAACCATTTTTCAAAAGAAAGAGCTTTTTTAGTTTGTAATGGAAATAATTTAAAGTATGCTATTATATCATTCAATGCTTTAAATCCAGTAACTGTATAACGATAAACATTATCAGTACCAGATCTTAATGTCACTTTACCAAATCCAAATAATTCATATACTTTATTTAGTATAATACTATCTTTTTGATCTAATAAGTAACGCATTTTTATAACATGCCCTAATATATATCTAGAATTTGCCGTAATAGATACATTAAAACACCCTTCAGCATCTGTAAATCCTGATAATCAGGCATCCTGCAGTGTAATCGTAGCAGGAGTATTATTTAATTTTATAGTATCAGAACCAAAACGATTATTTAAAGCATTAGCTCATAGAGCTAATTGTTCAATTCTATGGTTTTGAGCTAAATTACCATTAAATAAATGAGCTAAAAGCAAAATATGTGAAGGGTTATCAACCATTCATCTATGAAAATCATTATTTTTACCGCTCTTTCCTTGAGGAAAATGTTTAACAACACCAATATTAAATTTAAATTGTATTTTATGAAGTATATCACTTTCTTTTTGAGTAAGAACAAAACGAACTCTCTTACCGTTATCATAGGTTTGAATAGCTCCGTCTCCTTCTGCAAACCCAATAAATCAAGTTAATCAATCATCAGAAATATCGTTTCTATTTTTAAATAATGTATTATAATATGCATGAAATGCAGAAAATTTTAAAGATGTTTCGCGTGTAGTCTCTGAGACGCTTTGTTTGTTATCCTTTAAGGAATACAGGGACAAATTGTCTGCTGATTGAGTATAACTAATTAGATTTTTACCATACAAGGTACTAATTAGCACTAAACTGTTCCAGCATATAGCGAAATTAATTGTAATCCCTATATCACTATAGGGTGAAGCCATCATTACTCAACTTCAAACTATAAATCCTAATATACCAATAGACATCATAGCGTAAACCATACCTATATAACCAAACACTGATTTACTAGAGTTAGCAGAAATAGTTGTACTAATAATTCCAAACCCTGGAATAATTAATATATAAACCTCAGGGTGACCAAAGAATCAGAAAAGATGTTGGTATAAAATAGGATCTCCTCCTCCTGCTGTTTCGAAGAAAGAAGTGTTAAAATTTCTATCAGTTAAAACCATAGTAATTCCACCTGCTAATACAGGTAAAGAAAGTAATAATAAAACAGCTGTAATAAGAACAGCTCATCCAAATAAAGCTAATTTATGTAATTTTATACCTGGTGTTCTCATATTTATTACAGTTGTAATAAAATTCATAGCACCTAATAAACTACTTACTCCTGATAAATGAAGAGCAAATATAGCTAGATCTACACTAGGTCCACTGTGACTTTGAACTCCTGATAATGGAGGATAACTTTTTTGTATTTATAACCTCATATTTTAGTAAAATACTATCGTTATTTCCACCACTCTCATGGTGGGTTGGACTATACCTTCATCCAAATAATTATAACTTTTAATCAGCTCCGCAACCTAGCGCACCCCTTGCAGGTGCGCGCAAGGCTATTTTCTAGTATTAATAATATTAAAGTCTTCATTTAATCTAATTTTTCTTCAAGCTCTAACATTTTCTCTTATTTTACTTAATTTATCAAAATCACCTTTATGTTTTACATAAGATCTTGCTCAAATTCTAAATTCAACAGCTTTCATTCCTTTCATAGTATTACTATAATAATCTATTATATTAGATACTGCACGTGAGTTAGTAGTTACTACTGTGTAATGTGTTACTTTTTTTGCAAAATTTATACCTAAAATAAAAGATATAGACTTTAAAACAATTGGATCTAATTTTTGAGTTATTTCGAAAGCATGAACTATTCTTTTAGAATCCTTACTTACTAAGTAGAAACTTCCTTCTGCTTCTGTAAAACCTATTAGTCAATGTTTACTAATCACTTGTTTAGCATCATAAGTATCATTAACTTCATTGTTTACTAAAGCTCAAGCCGGAGAAATATAACTACTAGGTATTTGTTCACCTTGTAGTTCTAATAATAAATTATCTTTCTCTTTTGTACTTAGATCTTTATTTTCTAAAATTTCGTAAGCTTTTCTAAATTTTAAGTATGAAAAATATTTACTTGTTAACAAAGGATATTTATCAAATAAAGGTATAAGAACAGAACCTATAGTTTTTCTATCTCTTATTCTAAAATCCCCTTTATTAAAATCAGATTGAATATAAACTGAACCTACACCTAATTGCTTTTTAATGAAATATAATACTCTTAAATTATAAGAACTTTGAGTTAATTTAAAAAAAAGAGTTCATTTTCCTTCAGCTAACCTAGAAATAGTAAAACTACCATCACCATCTGTGAATCCAACGAGTCATTGATGAAAATTGTCTTTATTTTCATAATATTTTGATTTATTAATATTTCTAGAGTGATCGTATATGTTATTTGGATGCTCTACGTTTAGTCTCTGATGGATATTAAACATAATTATGTCTAATACCCAGGCGTATTGTCTTAATTCTATTAAAATTTTTCAAATATATAGAAATACTATTGACATTTTTACTACTAATAAAAATAAAAGTGAGTAGTCAATAATACAAGTTATGTTAACCATAAGAGTTTCACGCATCGAGTAGAGTTTTATTGCCTCTAAGTTACCAAAGAGCAACTCCTTATCCTTAAGAGTTCATCCTGTACCAGCTCCACCTTCTATACAAGCAGAAAACACTAATAATAGTAAAGCAGGAGGTAAAAGTCAGAAACTTATATTATTTAATCTAGGGAATGCCATATCTGGCCCACCTATTATTAAAGGTAATAAGAAATTCAATTTAAATAAACTCTTATATCTACTTATTTATTAACATGAGCTTGCGCCCCCCCACCTCCAACCCTTATTATGATAAAAGTTAATAAAAGTAATAAAAAAATTTATTTATTGTAATCGTTAAATTACATTTGGACTATATCTTCATCCATTAAATTAACGGAGTATAACGTGTAGTCTCTGAGGATCCTAAATAAACATAATATTTATTTTCGTTCCCTGCGGATTATCCATTTTTATTTTTATTAGTTTTAAGGGCGATGTACGTTAATAAAAAAAATATTAATTTTCACCACTCCTATAATAAAACTTTAGGAACTTCCCGCATATAGTTATATTTTATATGATAATATTACTACTACCTTTGGCAATTTCTTTTTATAAACCTTCATAGTCAATAGTATCCAAATGAGAAAAATTAAACTTTTTACGGTTATTGTTAAATTGATCTTTAATTTTCTGAATTTCCTTTATATTTTCAGCCGTTAAAGGTTTACCGTCTCGTAGTTTAATTTGTTCAACTACGTATTTTCAATCTTTATAAGCTAAATATTTTGAAGAGTATAAAGGATAACGGTCAAAATATTCTATAGTTTTTTGATGACGAGCGTAGCACCTGAATTATGAGATATAACCATATAAGAATAAAAGATTTTATCTTTTTGTTCTCTAGATCTAGAATATAAATTAACCTTTAAATATCTAGCAATTTTGTCTAATATCCCGTAGTAACTTATACCCCCTTGATCTATTGAAACATCTCTATGATAATTTTGTCTTAATTCTATACGGAAAAACACTTGTACTCTTTTTGTAGTTACTAAACCTTTCTTTTTTCTATCTGTTAAAGTTATACTAAAATTACCATCGAAGTATAATATATATATTCAAAAATAAATCATCAAATATTTGATTTAAAGTTTTATATTCGCCCCTCTTAAAGGGAAAATTACTACGCTTAATTTATCTAATTAAATATATATATATAATCCTAAGTTCAATTATAACAAATAAAGATGTTAAAAATTAAAAACCTTAAATTATTCCTATTTTATAGTACATACTTTGTGTAAGATGGGGTTTAACAATTCTTACTACTTTATCCACAGAATTTCTAGAAATATATATTCTATAATTCCTATCAGATTTATGAAGAGTACATTTCAGATCGTAACGTATAATTAATACATTCATTAAACGTACTACATCTTGAATAGAATAAGAATCAGTACAAAGAAAAATACCTTTACTTTTAGAGGCACGCCCCCCCATCTCCCATAATAAGATGTGCTAAAGCTACAGGAGTCAATAAATTATAAATATTTTCGGGTACTACTTTCACCTTATTCACATAAAATATAGAATATAATTCAGCAAAACAAGGTAATGACCGAGTTACTATATCAACACATCAAAATACTATTTCTACTCTTTTACGTTTACGAACAACAGGAAAATTTTCACAATAATGAGATAAAATATTAGAGCTTGCGCCACAAATCATGCATATTTAAAATGATCTAATGATTGAGATAAACCTAAACGTGGGCTAATATTGGTAGCACTAGCTCTAATTAATCAACCGTCAGATAGTAGTAACCCCACTATAACAGAATATTGATATACAGGTATAACTATCATATTTCTTTCTTGTTTAGTATGTCTACCTCACCCTACACCGGATGGAAGATTTTTACCTCAAACAACTAAATCTGTACAAGATGAGATATTTAACTTTTTTTTTTTTGCTGTGTAAAAACGTAAGAAGTAGAAAAATTTCTTTTTTGACTTAAATAATTTAAAGTTTTAAGACCTAACATCTTTTGTCTATTTTGTAATTGAATATTTAAATTTTCAATTTCTTTGAACTTTCCCTCTCGTTTACTATATTTATTACCTAAATTTTCACATCAATTTGCGAAATCTAATGAAGCTTTTCCTAATAAATTATAGTCATTATAATATTGAATAAGTCTACTAAGGCTTTGGGGTAAAGATGCAAATACTATAAATGTATATTTTTTATTATTTACATTTTTTGTAATGAAACTTGTCTTTAAGTATTCACTTATTTTACTGAATAATGAGAAATAAACTAAACCATATCATTCTTTTTTTTCAATATCAGTAATAACTAAATTAATTTTAAATTTATAATTAAAAAAACTAGTGCGATTATAATTAGGCATAGATATAATAAAAGAAGAGTGATTTTCTGTAAATCCAGCTAATCAACTGTTACTTTCTATAGGTGATATATCTAAACCTAAAGGTTTAATATTCGTATTGTGATTTTCATTATATCAAGCGATTGCTCGATGTAATCCTTCTAGTTTTGGGGTACGCATATAGCCGTTTATAATGTTTATTATTTTTATAACACCCTCACTATTTTGAATACTTCATAGTACGCAACCTTGATTTTCTCTTTTATATATTTTACCAGCTTGAGTAATATATGCTAATTTTTCAGCTAAAGGAAGGTCATTTAAACTAAAAACTATAATTATTTTTGGTGAATATTTTTTAGCTTTTGAGTTCTCATCGTGTATAGCAAATGAACCATCTGCTTCGATTAACCCGGCTAACCAAGGACCTAAATTACCGTCTAAAGAATTCTTTTCATTATTTGGAGATACTATTGAGCTAAAAGTTCTTTGTTTAATTTTACCAAAACCACCTATTAATGCAGGCATACGTTTTACCCCCTAAACTTTCGAAAAGGGACGGACTATATCTTTATCTTTATGTATATTTAATACATATTAAGATATTTCACGTGTAGTCTCTGAGGAACCTACTCAATAAAAATAAAGCTTTTTATCTTTGGTTTCCTGCTGATTGCCTAATCCTTTAAATGTCACTGTATCCCACTGCTAATCTATAGACCGCGGTACTAGTTTTAAAGGCTCTAAAGGGTTTCCAGCAAACAGTGAAAAGAAAGTAAGACATTTCTATTTTACCCGGCCATGCCTTTCTATTTAACTTTTGGAGTGGAGTACGTAAATTTTCATTTTCCTCTATAATAACCAGATCTTTCGCCTTTTAAATATTCTCTAATAATTTGACGATCACCTTTTAAATGATTAGCTAAACTATTTAAAGATGGGAATTCTAAATTTTTAGAGCTTGCGCCAGAATCATCCTTAAATTCAGCTAATATACCTTTAGCTGCGGGGTGTTTAATATCATATGAATCTCGTTTATTAGAAACTAATTCTTTTATTTCTTCTAGACTTAATAAATTAGTATTTTCAGATTCTTCAATCAGATCTAATGAAAAGAAAAAAGTATCTAAATAAATGTCACCTGTATTTAAACAATTACTTAAAGTTTTATGATGAATATTTATTGAATCATACATATGTTGTTTTGATTCATATATATATAATAAAGTAAAATCTTCTACATTATATACATAAACAGGAGTACCTCTCTGTTTACGTAATCTATCCCTTATTTCTAGACTCATTGGTTCATGATGTCCTGAACTGCTTGCAACTAAATCCACGTTTAAGCTTGGGTTTAAAGTATTAATAAAATATTGTTCTAATCTTACAACTTCATCTAAGCTAGAATTTTCATTCATAATATAGATAGTTAAATTTGTATTCTCAAAACCATATTTATTAAAATAACGTAATACTCTACGAGCTTTAGTTTTAAGTATAGAAGGCATAAAATAAGAACTTATTCTACTATATAAATTAATAGAATGTCCTACATAAGCGTTATTATTATCCTCTCAGATATAAACACCTTTTTGATTTTTTGCTAATTTAAGTATCAACTTTCTATTATTAAAAGGATTTTCTATAAAAATCTTAGTATAATTAGGTATTTCATTTTTATTGTTGTTATTATTGTTATTATTAGAGTTATTATTGTTATTATTAGAATTATTATTATCTGTAATAATAATATTGTTATTTTGGTTATTATATAATTTGGAATTATAATGAAAATTACGATTAAATAGTTTTCTTTTATTGACCATAAAGAAAATCATTAAAACGGCGTGTGCTGTTATTATACTATTGTATAATTGGTTATCTGCGATATATTGAACACCTGGTCCACTAAGTTCCATTCTTATTAATACAGAAAAAGCTGTACCTAATAATCCTGAAAGTAATGCAAATATTAGGTAAAGAACTCCAATATCTTTAGCATTTGTAGATAAAAATCATCTTTCTATAGGCAT